AAATAAGTCCCTCCCTATGATTTATTAGTTAATAGCTCTTACAAGAACAAGGTCTACTCGACCTGGGTGTCGAACGTAAAGAAACCCTTTTGTATTATATTAAAAAAAAAATTTTGTACAAAATACTCATTTTGTAGCCTCTATTGTCAAAAAGGTTTTTCTTTCATTCAAGTTATATTGTATCATGTTTTGTATGTATGATGCAACCCAATTTCTTAGTTTGACCTGAGGACCTTTCGGCAATTCCAATTTATTCTATTATTAATAGTGAAATGTGGTAGGTTTCTTCACTTTAGGCGAAGAATAAAAAAAAAAAAAAATTGCAATAGCAGACAGCATGGGCATAGGTGGAAATGTGCCTAGTTATTGGCTCAGACAGTTAAAGACTTCCTTAAGATTGGAATCTATTTACTTACAATTTCGTAGATTCATTTTTTATCTCAATAAAATTGCATCAGCAGCCTCTAGTCGTGTTCTAGCTCTTTTGAGAGCCACATCAGCCTCGATTGCTTGTCTCTTGCCTTCAGCTCGCGCACGATCAGCTTTCGCTAGTCTAAAACTTTCCTGAGCCTCTTGAAGATCTATATCAATACCTCTTTCTGCATTATTTACCAATAATGTGATTTCATCATTGTCTATTTTGGCAAAACCACCCATCAAAGCCATAGTGGACCACTGGGCATTGAGTCGTATTTTCATGACTCCTATATCCAAAGCTGTTACAATTGCAATATGATTGGGTAATACACCCATTTGACCACTATTGGTAGTAATTATTATTTCTTGAACTTCTGAATCCCAAACAACTCGATTGGGAGTGAGTACACGAAGATTTAGGTTCATTTTTTTTTCTTTAAATTTCTTTTAAGTTCATAGCCTTTGCGGTAGCTTCATCAATGTTACCTACCAAATAAAAAGACTGTTCGGGTAGACCATCTAATTCTCCGGAAAGGATCATTTGAAAACCTCTAATCGTCTCTATTAGGCTCACATATTTACCGGGGGAACCGGTAAATACCTCTGCTACAAAAAAGGGTTGTGACAAAAACCGTTCAATTTTTCTTGCTCTTGCCACAATTAAACGATCGTCTTCTGATAATTCGTCTAATCCAAGAATAGCTATAATATCTTGAAGTTCCTTATAACGTTGCAAAGTTTGTTTAACTCCTTGCGCAGTTTCATAATGTTCTTCGCCTACGATCGAAGGTTGGAGCATAGTTGATGTGGAATCCAGCGGATCTACCGCTGGATAGATGCCCTTGGCAGCTAATCCTCTCGATAGTACAGTAGTAGCATCTAAATGTGCAAATGTTGTAGCAGGAGCGGGATCAGTCAAGTCATCTGCAGGTACATAAACTGCTTGAATGGAGGTTATAGATCCTTCTTTCGTAGAAGTTATTCTCTCTTGTAAAGAACCCATTTCCGTGCTAAGAGTTGGCTGATAACCCACTGCGGAAGGCATTCTGCCTAATAATGCGGATACCTCTGATCCTGCTTGGACAAAACGGAAGATATTGTCAATAAATAGAAGTACATCTTGTTTATTGACATCTCGGAAATATTCAGCCATAGTTAAAGCAGTTAAACCTACTCTCATACGAGCTCCTGGTGGTTCATTCATCTGACCATAAACCAGAGCTACTTTGGATTCGGATATATTTTGTTCATTAATGACTCCCGATTCTTTCATCTCCTTGTAAAGATCATTTCCTTCACGGGTACGTTCTCCTACTCCACCAAACACAGAAACCCCTCCATGAGCCTTAGCAATGTTGTTGATTAATTCCATAATCAAGACTGTTTTACCCACTCCAGCTCCCCCGAATAATCCAATTTTTCCCCCACGGCGATAAGGAGCTAAAAGATCCACCACTTTAATGCCTGTTTCAAAGATTGAAAATTTGGTGTCCAACTGTGTAAAGGCAGGAGCAGATCTATGAATAGGAGATGTTGTGAGAGCATCTACAGGACCTAAGTTATCCACGGGTTCCCCAAGAACATTAAAAATTCTTCCGAGAGTAGTTTCACCAACTGGAACACTAAGTGGCCCTCCTGTATCAATTACTTTCATTCCTCTCATCAAACCGTCTGTAGCACTCATAGCGACAGCTCTAACTTTATTATTTCCTAATAATTGTTGCACCTCACAAGTCACACTTATTGGTTGACCAGTTGTATCGTTATCTTTAACTATCAAAGAATTGTAAATTCTAGGCATACTACCTGGAGGGAAAGATACATCTAGTACTGGGCCGATGATCTGAGCAATACGTCCTGCCTTCTTTTCCACAAGTGCGGAAACCCCAAAAATAAAAGGATTGGTTCTCATAAATAATAAATAGGATATTGATTCCAATTGCTAATTGTTAGCAAAAAAAACCTAAAAAAGCACAAATGCTCTGTAATGAGTTGATCAGTCAATAATCATTTTGGAGTTCTAACTTCAATTTACTTAGTAATCTCTTTCTTTGGAAAGTTCAACTTCGATAATGATCTCAAAATGGATTCATTATCATTATTTAAAATGGAATGAATTTTTCTTTTTTACTAACGAATTTATTTTCTTCAAAATAGAGTAAAACTTATTTGTTACGATTGAGTAATAAATCGTAGCAAATAAGTTTTACCTACTATTGGATTTGAACCAATGACTCTCGCCGTATGAAAGCGATACTCTAACCACTGAGTTAAGTAGGTTCTTTATTAAGTCATACCTAAATTCTAGGCATAATTAGACATATAAACAATATGCCCTTAAGAATGATTAGATCAAATATCATCTTGACAGAAAGTGATCTATTTTATTAGTATATTTTCAAGACTAAACTGTGAGGGGCTATAGCTCAGCTAGGTAGAGCACCTCGTTTACACGTGCGCCAATGGTTTTCAGAAGAGTTTATTGGTTCATTTGGTTCATAAAATAGATTTTAGTCTTACTCTATTAATTAGGAGAACAATAGCATGACAAAGATGAAGTTCGTTCTATGATTCGAACTATAGATCTAGTTGATATGGTCAATCTCGGGGGCATTCAATGTCAGACATAATGAGTATAATACGTACGAGGATCTCAAAAAAACATTTCTTTTTGCTCTATGAACTTTGAGGTGTATGAAGTCTCATATTCTTATTTTGGGGTGAGAGAGACTCCATTTGGAGAATCTATGTCTAAGCATGACAGACCTACGTCAAGGGAATCTTTTGAAGCACTTTGGGATTGCTTCCGAAAAATTATTCGTTTCAAGCAAACGGAGCCATCTTATTATCTGTTCCGGAAAAGAATGGCAGACTAACTGATTTTTACATCAGTTAATGAAAGAGCCCAATGCAAGAAAAATGCATGTTGGGTTCTTGGAACAGTTCAAATCATTTTGGTAATAAGAAATTTGATCTGTTCTACCGAGAAGGTCTACGGTTCGAGCCCGTATAGCCCTATACAATTAGAAAACTCTTCTATGTTTTCTCGCTCATATTGTCCCTACGATCCAATGCTAGTTTTAAATGAAAGAAAAAAGCATCCAATTGATTTGCTATTTAAAGGAACTGACGACTTACACAGAAGATCATTAAAGAAAAAGTAAAGAGGAAATACGAAAATAAAAAAAATTTGGAATTATTCATAATAGAATAAATAGTCTTTCGACTGCGATCCAGAGCAGACTCTTATTCTTCAATATCTCTGTTATAAAGAAGAACAGATCGGACATCGTGTCGAACTAAATATGGGCACATACATAATCCTTTTATTTTGTTTATGAAAAATTTTATATATTCCACGGGTGGATCGGTACCTATCGATTAGAATCAATATTCTAGTCGAACTCGGTTGTCTTTTTAATTTGTTAGCACATCTCACATCGTTAGAAACAACGACCCTGAAAGCTCCCTTATTTCAATAGATAAAATTTCCTTACATCAAACCATATTAACACGTTACAACACGAACCAACGTGAAGTCTGCCGAATTGCACGGGTTCGAACCATTTCCTAATTTTTTTTTAAATACAAAATATTCTTTTATTCATTTCCGTGTTAAGTCACAGACGAAACATTGAATTAATATACAAAAATGATAATGAATCATTCGGGAGGGGAGAGAAGCGATTAATAAATGGACAATACAACAAATAGAAGAATTCGATTTATTTAAACAAAACAGGAATCATCTATTTATGTTTCTATTTTCTGAATATGATACTTTTTGGATATATTTATCCATATCCAGTCTTATTCCGATTCTGGCATTCTCAATTTCAAGAAGTTTGGCTCCAATAAATAAAGGGCCGGAGAAAGCCACTAGTTACGAATCAGGTATAGAACCAATGGGAGATACTTGGATCCAATTTAGAATTCGCTATTATATGTTTGCTTTAGTTTTCGTTGTTTTTGATGTGGAAACAGTCTTTCTCTATCCGTGGGCTATGAGTTTTGATATTTTGGGTCTATTTACATTTATAGAAGCTTTTATTTTCGTGATCATCTTAATTGTTGGTTTAGTTTATGCATGGAGAAAAGGAGCATTGGAATGGTCTTAACCCCCAAATTTTGGAATGATAAAAGACGAGTAGAAACTTCTCTAAATCTAAAGCCGGCGATAAATCTTATAGAATCATCTTTACTTCATCAAGCAACTCCAAATTCAGTGATTTCCACTACTCTAAACGATCTGTCCAATTGGGCGAGACTTTCTAGTCTATGGCCGCTCCTTTATGGTACTAGTTGTTGTTTTATCGAATTTGCTTCATTAATAGGTTCGCGATTCGACTTTGATCGTTACGGTTTGGTGCCAAGATCCAGTCCTAGGCAAGCCGACCTACTTATAACAGCCGGAACTGTTACCATGAAAATGGCTCCTTCTTTAGTTAGATTATATGAACAAATGCCGGAACCCAAATATGTAATTGCTATGGGAGCCTGTACTATTACAGGAGGAATGTTTAGTACAGATTCTTATAGTACCGTTCGCGGAGTAGATAAGTTAATTCCTGTGGATATCTATTTGCCGGGTTGTCCTCCTAAACCAGAAGCTATTATAGATGCTATAATAAAACTTCGTGAAAAAATAGCTCAAGAAATATCTGAAGATAGATATCAGTTTCAACAAAGAAAGAGGTATTTCAGTAGAAAGCATAGGTTTCATATTGGGTCCAGTATTATTATTGAAAATAAGGAGGATAAGTTTTTTCATCAATCTTATGAATCTCGTAAATCAACTTTAGAGATCACTCCCAAAACATCTGAATCGATTTCAGAGATATCATACCCTTTGAAACATTTGAAAATACGAGAGTTTGCTGGCGAATGAATAATCGTTAGTAAAAAGTAACGAGCAGGAAATAAATTTTGAAAATTCCATGAAAAATGTCAAATCCTTATACAGATACTTTGACAATAAATAGTAATCAAATGCAAGGTCGGTTATCTGCTTGGCTAGCCAAACATAAGTTAGCTCATAGACCTTTGGGTTTTGATTACCAAGGCACAGAAACATTACAAATCAAATCTGAAGATTGGGTCTCTGTAGCCGTTGCTTTATATGTTTATGGTTTTAATTATCTCCGTTCTCAATGCGCTTATGATGTAGCACCAGGAGGTTCCTTAGCTAGTGTATATCATCTTACGAGAATAAACGATAATGCAGATGAACCCGAAGAGGTGTGTATAAAAGTATTTGTCCCAAGGGAAGATCCCAGAATCCCGTCTGTTCTATGTATTTGGAAAGGTGCTAATTTCCAGGAACGGGAATCTTATGATATGTTGGGAATATTTTATGAAAGTCATCCATGTCTAAAACGTATATTGATGCCAGAAAGTTGGATTGGGTGGCCTTTGCGCAAAGACTATATTGCACCTGATTTTTATGAAATACAAGATTCTCATTGAGTGCAAAAAAAAAGAAAAAAGAATGAAACATACTTTTTGAAAAAACAGTTTATCCACGTAAACATAGATCTATATGTATTGATCTATGTATATCCCATCTAAATAGATTAAAACATTAAAAAAATAGCAATATTCATATAGAATATATCATATATGATATATTCTAAAACAAGAAAATTTATCAATTTCAATTCCATTCTATTAATAAATGTATAGAAAAATAGAGTTTTTATATCAATTTTTCTAATCTCGTGCTTTATACGTACCTCTACACTACATTTGTCTAAGTTTATCTAAAAAAAGAAAATAAAGAATGTTAGAGAAATGACTTTAATATAAAAGTCATATAATGAAAAAAGTCATATAATAACGGGAGATTTGAAATGATTTCTATAATCATTTCAGATCTCCCGTTATTCTAATAATAAGAATTAAAATCAAATTAGATGGATTTAATTATCTTAAATTTAAACTTATTCTTTTCTGACCAAAGTGGTTCGACCCAAGTCTTCTAAATTTTTCTGACGACATAGAGGTCGGGTAACCAATTCAAGTACGTCTCTTGCATTGGCAAACCCATGAATCTGGGCAAAAGTAAATTCAACTGACCATTTAGTACTAATTCCTCTTGCTTCTAGCGGGTTAGCATGAGCCATTCCCGTGATAGCTAAATCGGGTTGTAATTCGCGTATACGTCGTATTTGATTCGAATTATCCGGTTTCTCCACAATTCGTGGTATTGGTACACACATCTTTATACATGTATCTTGTAAAAGTGATAATTCAGCAGTTTGATATCGTTTATCCATATATGGAATGCCAATTTCATGAACAATCATTCCACATCTGATTAAGAATCTTGCTAGAGATACTTCTAGCAGATTATCTCCCATGAAAAAGACAGATTTACCGTGTACCAAATCAAGATAATCTTTTAAACTTTCCCATATTCGTTCCTCCCTTTCCTCCAAACCTTGGGGTTCAACACCAAATACAGGACAAATCTTTTCAATCCAAGCACGCGTTCCGTCTGGACCAATAGGAAAAGGAGCTGCGATTAATTGACATTTTTCGCGTCTTATCAAAGTTGTCGCTGTCCGGCTCAAAAATGGGTGAACACCACAAACATAAACTCCGTCACCCAATGATGGAAGATCGGTATATTTTTGAGCAGGTAACCAACCTGATACCTTGATGGATTGACGTTTTAATTCTAGATTTAGTTGAGAAGCGACGTTGGACGGCAAAGATCCAAAAAGAACTAAGGAAGGGTGATTTGCATATTCAACCAATTCCTCTTTTTTTCTAGAATGAAAAGTCAAAAAATGTTGTATAGTTTCTTTTCGTTCACGAACGGAGAATTCCGGTTCTGGACAACGATGTGCCATGGCAGCTAACACAGTATCTTCTCCTTGAGTAAAGGCATAATCGAGTCCATTTGCTCTTGCCACTAGAATTGGGATTCCAATTTCCCATTCTAGTTTGGGTGCCATACCTTCCAAATCCATTTTTATTATCTCTGTAGTACAAGTACCTATCCATATAATCACGCTAGGGTCTCTATCTTTTCTTATTCGAATACAGAGTTTTTTTAATCCTTCATAATCATTCAATTGAGCCGAGATATCTCCTTCTTCCAATTCTGCCATTGCATAGCGAGGTTCTGCAAAAATCATTACTCCAAGTGCATTTTGCAGAAAATAACCGCATGTCTTTGTACCCACAACTAAAAAGAAACTATCTTCAATTTTTTGATATAACCAAGATACACAGCTAATTGGACAAAAAGTATGATAATTACCTGTCTCACATTCGACAATGAGAGTTTCATCAATTTTCACTGACATAAATGATTATAACTATGTGGATTAAATCGTCGTAAACCCAAGTAAATTTTCCTTATTATTTTGATGTTTCCCCTCATCAATAGGATTGAGATAAAGGTCAGAGAGTAGATTGAATAATTCCCGATCTGGAATCTCCTTTGGCACAATACCTTCTGGTTGGGACAATATTTGATCCGCTATGTTTAAATAATATTCACATACATAGTTAAGAGATGGTTCGGATCCAACCATTTCAAATAAAGTTTTCCCCTTGACCCTCGAAATTCGAATATCTTCAATAAGAGGTAACACTTCTATTACGGGCATTGGACAGGCCTCTACATATTTATTGATAAGATCTCTTTTAGATGTGCGATTTCCAACCAAACCTGCTAATCGGAGTGGATGTGTACGAGCTTTTTCCCTTATAGAAGCAGTAATACGATTAGCTGCAAATAATGCATCAAATCCATTATCTGTAATAATGAGACAGTAATCCGCATAGTTCAACGGAGCAGCAAAACCTCCACAAACCACGTCACCCAATACATCAAATAATATTATATCATATTCGTAAAATGCATTTAATTCTTTTAACAATTTCACAGTCTCTCCTACCACATAGCCCCCGCATCCAGCACCTGCAGGCGGCCCCCCAGCTTCCACACAATCTACCCCTCCATAACCTTTATGAATAACATCTTCGGACCAAATATCCTCATAATGATAATCTTTGGACTGCAAAGTATCTATAATTGTAGGTATCAAAAATCCTGTAAGAGTAAAAGTACTATCATGTTTGGGATCACATCCAATCTGTAACACTTTTTCACCACGTCTAGCTAGGGCAATTGAAATATTACAACTAGTGGTTGATTTACCGATTCCGCCTTTTCCATAAACTGCTATTTTCATTTTTTGATCTCCTTTTCTTTATTTTTTATCTTCCGAACTTATTATTCGTTTGATCTAATTTTTAGTTTAACTTTGCCTTATTTGATAACAGTAAATAAATTCTAGTATGTTACATTATATTCTTTGTAACATTGTGTTTTTTTTTTTTTTAGCTCCCTCACCCTCATTTTATCCTGAGTAAATGGAGGAAGCCAAGCAAAGAATCCTTCATTTACACAATAAATGCAATTTTTTTCATTAATTTGAAACGGGAACTCCCCGCTAATTAAGACTTATTTCTCTCTATTCAAATAATAGAATAAATTTAATGCATGACAAATGAGAAGAGGATAAGATAGGTTTGGGGTTCGATTTGGGCCTGCAAATGAATGCTTTTGTTATGTTATATATGATGTTAAATGTGTCGTGTATCGTTATTTCAATCAATTAAATTGGAATCACCATTAGTTGTTTTGGAAAGATCCCAATCTTACCGTCGATTCAGTTCTTTTTTTTTTAGAAAATGAAGAATATCTATATTCTATTCTTATATTTTGTTATATGTATGTAATAACATATATACACAAATGTATCGTCAACCACTCATCATTTGATTCATTATAGAAAATCACAATGAATTGAATCCGGTCGATTTTTTTTTACCGGGCGAACGACGGGGATCGAACCCGCGCGTGGTGGATTCACAATCCACTGCCTTGGAACCACTTGGCTACGTCCGCCCCAAACTAATTGGCAGTCTCTGTCTACGGTCATTCCATTTCAAGAATGAATGGTTCTAAGCCCCGAAAACCAACTAATAATGAAACTATTATTATTATTGAGTTTAGTTATTAATTTGTTGCACTTGCAATGCAACTCTCACACAAGTTAGTGACATTGACATTTTTTTTTTTATAAATAGTTTTGTTTTGGGTATTCAAAAAAAGATCTGAACCAATACTCGATACTAATTAATAATTAGTGTTATGTATCCATGGCTGAATGGTAAAAGCACCCAACTCATAATTGGGAAGTCGCGGGTTCAATTCCTGCTGGATGCACAGTAAATAGTTATTGTGCTCTGTTCGCAATAACTAGAACTTTTAAGAAAAATTAGAGGGAAAAAGCAGTACCAAATTGGTACTGCTTTCTTTTTAGGATTGAAATACACTAACAATCCATCTTGAATAATTAGCCGTTTATAGAATTAGCTTCAACAGCAGCTAGATCCAGAGGGAAGTTGTGAGCATTACGTTCGTGCATAACTTCCATACCAAGGTTAGCACGATTAATGATATCGGCCCAAGTGTTAATTACACGACCTTGACTGTCAACAACAGATTGGTTGAAATTGAATCCATTTAAGTTGAAAGCCATAGTGCTGACGCCCAAAGCAGTAAACCAGATACCTATTACTGGCCAAGCAGCTAAAAAGAAATGGAGAGAACGGGAGTTGTTGAAACTAGCATATTGGAAGATCAATCGGCCAAAATAACCGTGAGCAGCTACAATATTGTAGGTTTCTTCTTCCTGACCAAATTTGTAACCTGCATTAGCAGACTCATTTTCGGTAGTTTCCCTGATCAAACTCGAGGTTACCAAGGAACCATGCATAGCACTAAATAGAGAGCCGCCGAATACGCCAGCTACACCTAACATGTGAAATGGATGCATAAGAATATTGTGTTCAGCTTGGAATACAATCATGAAATTGAAAGTACCAGAGATTCCTAGAGGCATACCATCAGAGAAGCTTCCTTGACCAATAGGGTAAATCAAGAAAACAGCAGTAGCTGCTGCTACTGGAGCTGAATATGCAACAGCAATCCAAGGACGCATACCTAGACGGAAGCTAAGCTCCCACTCACGACCCATATAGCAAGCTACACCAAGTAGAAAGTGTAGAACGATTAGCTCATAAGGACCACCGTTGTATAGCCATTCATCAACAGAAGCTGCTTCCCAGATGGGATAGAAATGCAGACCGATGGCTGCAGAGGTAGGAATAATAGCACCGGAAATAATATTGTTTCCATAAAGAAGAGAACCGGAAACAGGTTCACGAATACCATCAATATCTACTGGAGGAGCTGCAATGAAAGCGATAATGAATACAGAGGTTGCAGTCAATAGGGTAGGAATCATCAAGACACCAAACCATCCAATGTAAAGACGGTTTTCAGTGCTAGTGATCCAATCGCAAAAACGATTCCATAGGCTTGCGCTTTCGCGTCTTTCTAGAATTGCGGTCATGGTTATAACTTGGTTTATTTAATCATTAGAAGCTCCCAAGCATACACATAAGGCTTGTTATTCAACAGTATAATATGAGTCATATCTGTATGTCAACCAACATTTTGACATGGTTATAAATATTCATAAAATTCATAGTATCCTCTTCCTTCCATAAACTATATGCACATAGATTGAAATGGTTTTCAATAGTATCCGTAGATATTAATACCTACGGTATTAATGCACTCTATTGGCATTCCTTCTTTCTTTATGATTCAGGGTAATAAAAATAGTGGGATGGCACCTATCTTGCTTGTTAAGAGCAATGGATAACATTGAATTGCATTGGATCTGCAATAAGTACAAAATACTTTTAGGTGCTAGATTCTGGTACTCTGGGTTGCCCGGGACTTGAACCCGGAGCTCATCGGATGGAGTGGATTATCTGCTCTTTTTAATAGGAGCAAGAAATCTCTCCCCAAACCGTGCTTGCAATTTTCATTGCACACGGCTTTCTCCATGTAGTGATTTGATCCATCATTTGGTTGGATTTCCGGTTGGAAAAGATCTATAGCATCATAAATTGATCCTGGCAATTGCTCAATAAGCATTTCATTGGTCAAAATCAGTTTTCTATTTGTTTATTCTGCATCTTTTGCCATAAATTAGCCAGGGGGTTGATCTGGCTAATTTCTGAATTCCAAATTCGTTCTCTCTGTGAACGAGTTTTTGAAAAGGACGAAGAAATGGATTCTCTTTCTTTTGAAAATGATTTTGTAAAGAGTTCCGAACCTAATTGTTCTCGAACTACACGTATAGTACTTTTATGTTTACAGGCCAAAGTTTTAGCACATGAAATTAAAAGTATATATTTTATATTATATAAACCATCTTGATTGATGGATCCACTGTAGTAATGAAAAAGATTTATCCAAATTCGATCGAATCGATCGAGAATATCATCATCTGATAGACTGGTCCAAGACAATTTACTAATTGGCCACCCTGAGATGTCACAAAACTTTTCTTTAGCTAAAGAAAAAAGAATTGATTTAATCGGAGCTGTTGAGTTTAATTCATGGGTAATAAGATCGGTAATGAATAAATCATCTAGCATTTTGGCTCTAACCACGAGAGGTCTCATTTTAATATGCATAAAAAACCCTAAAAAAGAGAAAGAAATCTTGGATAATTCAAGACTGCATATTCTATACGGTTGAAACCAAAGATGAAAATAGTATTGCCAAAAATGAAACAGATGATATCTACATTTTTTCACTTGAAGATGCGTACCCTTTAGAGCTATAAGGGATCTTTCTCCATATCTCACATAATGGATGAAAGAATCCTTCAACAACCAGATCTTTTTTGTTGAAATTTTTTGAGGAGGAAATATAACAATATCTTTGATCTTTTTCTCAAAATGAGTTCGGTCCGGAAAAGATTCATATAACAATGATTGTGAATTAAAAAATCGTTTAATAAGAGGAATTAAAAACGATTCGCATTCATACACATAAGAATTCCAAAGGAACAGGGAGAACGTATTTTCTCTCTGTGTAATCAGAGATTTCTGCAAATTTTCTCGACTAAAACTACATTCATGGAGAATCGATCGTAATAAATGCAAAGAAGGAGCATCTAGGATCCAGCGACGAAAAAGTCGAACCAAAATTTCCGGATGAATTGAGTAGGGCACTCGTATATCTGATATATAATTGGAATGTGGTAATTTATCCTCCATAAAAGGAAATATGCAATGGATGGATCGGAGACTATTCCATCCATCCATTCCTTTTATGAAATGTTTTGATCGCATTGCGAACGAAACTTCCAAGACAATTGTAAACCCTTTTAGTATCCATTTAAAAGAATTATTATTGTATTCAATGAATTTATTTGAATCGGAATTCCCGAATAAACTAATTGAATTATTCTGTTTACGTATTCGACGTATTGAACGTTTTACAGTCAGGAAACTCAAAAAATTAGAAACTAAAATTTCCGTCGGTTCCTCGGAACCAGATCTATCTAAATGATGATCATGAGCAATTGCGTAAAGATCTTCCCGAAAAAAAAGCGGATATAAAAAGAATTGTTGCCAAGATCGATGTTTGTTTGAATTTCTTTGGAAGTCATCCATTTTTTAAACCCCCGGACCCAAGAATAACCTGTTGGATTATTAAATATAATACATGGTGCGATCTAGTTGGAACATAATAGAAAATATCTATCAGATAGATATTTTTCTTCGCATAGATCTTCATTCGTCATGAGGAAGAATGAAAATTGATTATTTTGGCAGTCCGATCGCTCTCCTGACTCATGGAATAGAATTAACATGGTCAGTACACTATTTCTCTTACACATTTGTTTTCGAGTACTTAGGACTCATGGTGAATGTAGAAAACCCTAATTTACTACAGGGAAAAACTTCCTTTATCGGTTACTAAAAGGCTTTTAACTTCCGATTAGTAAAGGGAATTCCTCGTTGAAATGAGGAACAGAAGCTCGTTCTTCTGGTTTTACTTATGATTCAAGCCATCCAGCTTTATCCATTGACTCACTTGACTTAATCACTCGCACTCTCGAATTTATTTCATCTTATTTAAAAAGAAATTCATTTGTTCAAATTAAATTGTATACACATGTCAATAATTTGTATACATTATTATTTGTATATGCATTGAATTCCTTGATCCGCCGCTTCTGATCAAAAAATAAAGTCGAGATTCTTAGAACGACATGCTGCTTTTTCCATTTTTTTTCAGGATCAGTCGTAGTCTTACTAATTTTACCGATGGTATAGACGAATTTAATAGTTCATCCGAACATGTAAAAGACCATAGTCGCACTTAAAAGCCGAGTACTCTGCCATTGAGTTAGCAACCCTTATTTGTATAGATACAGTCGAAGTAAAGCAGTTACTTGATTCAATCGATCAGAAATAGAACCTTTACAATAAATCATCAAGGATATTAATAATCGAATCGAACTTTACCATTTCTTAATCAAATCAAGTGATCTTTCCGGATCAGATTATTTACTGATCCGTTGAACGAATTCACAAAAAAAAAAAAAAGAAATAGCGGATTTATTATATCCAAAAAATCTGCTATTGTCAATCCCGAAATGTTGGGAAGGATTGTTGGATTGACATTATATTAAGATGAAAAATGATTAGGAATATAAAGAAAAGATCGTTAGAAATGGCAGTAAAGTAAAAAAAAGTACAAATTTATTTTTCTATTTAATGAATAAAAAACGATAACAATTGTTTATCATTTTTTATTCATTTATTCAATTCGTTCTCGCAATTCTAATCTTTTTCATTTCTTCTTCTTCTTCTCTTGAAGAACCGCTTAACAAAAATCCTTATGTGCTTCCCTATATAAGATCGCAGAGGAATAAAATACATGAAATGAAGATATAATAAAACAAATATAAATGGATAATAATAAAACAACCATGATACAAAATTTATATAATAACTAAATTTTATATGATCTAAAGCTAAACGTAGACGCATTATTTAGAATACCCCCTTTTGTAATAAATTAAAAAAAAATTTGAAAACGCGTTTAAAACGATAAATTTTTGCAGAAAAATACCATGACACAATTTCTGTAAATTGAGTTACTAATTTGATAAATTATACAATAGTACTATAAATAAAATTCGATAGATAGCTCATTGATTTAATTTCAATTAACCCTAGATTCTGCCCCTAGCTGAAAAAAAAGTTGATACCAAGCTCCTATATCTTTTTTGAGAAATGTCGAGCTAAGAGTATCTTCGCGTCAAAATGGCGGATGTCATAATCCACAGAACTAACCATGTCGTTTAAGTCACACGTTGCTTTTTAACACATCGTTTTAAGACAAATTTTTATCATACAGATAGATCTCTTATCCGATCCTAAAATAGATATGTAATTATGAATAGTCATTCACTCAATTTCTAGAATACATTTTTAGAATTAATTGGTTTAGTTAGCTAGGTATTCAATGCTTCTTTAGCTGCGTACATTACTTCGACAGTAATGGTTTCAATCCCCTTTTGTCGTGCAAATTTTTCAGTATTTCTTTCCACCTTTTCTCTGGCAAAACGAGGAATTTTACTTAATTCTAGTCGACTTTCAGGATTCCAAATTAGGCCTATATCCGTAGATATAGATTTGGATATTATTTCTTTAGTATCATGACCACCAAAAATATCTAGAAGATGGTCCTCCATACCCAGAGCAAATGAGTTATAAATTAAATCAGCTATTTGATTAGTACCTTCGTAACCTAAAAAAGGTCGGTATCCCAAAGGAAAGTTTTGTATATGAACTGGTGCAGAAATAACTCCACACGGAATATCAAGACGTTTACCAATATGACGTTCCATTTGAGTACCAAATATTGCAGATGGTTCCATGTGAGCGATCATATCTCCTACCTCAGCATGATCATCTGTGATCATTATTTCATCGCAGAAACCTTGAATTTGCTCTTTGAACCATTCCGCATCGTGTTTGCAATAAGTACCTGCACAACTGACACGAATCCCCATTTCTCGAACAAGTATCTTAGTGATTGAAGCAGCATGAGTTGTATCACCAAAAACAACTGTTTCTTTACCCGTCAAATTCTGACAATCAATAGATCTTGAAAACCAAGCAGCTTGGGAAACAAATCGAGTTTGCCCGTCGATATAAGGTTCATAATCCACTCTTTTATTCGATGAACTAAGAGTCAACGTATTCACAATTTTTTGAATCTGGCGGATCCACTCCGCCATATCTACAGCTCCCATGGGAGCTATAGATATGTAAGGCATCCCATATTCTTTATTTAAATATACCGCTGTCATTAAGCCCACTTCACGATAAGGAATTAAATTGAACCAAGCTTTTGGTAATTTTTTAAGATCTTCTACATATCCTCCTTCAGGAATTATTTGATTGATTTCAATATCCAGATCTCGTAATAAACGTCTTAATTCACGACAATCGTGTTGATTATGAAAACCCAATGTAAAAATTCCAATTATATTAACAGAAGGCGCATCAGTTAGAAATTGATCCCATTTTTCTTGTCTATGACATCTATCTAAATAATATCGAACCACCTGTTCTAAAGTTCTATCCGCTGCTTGAATTTCATTTACTTGATAATGATCAACATCTGCAAAAATGACGTCGGAATCAGAAATTATGGATGCTCTATTCACAAAGTTCTGTAAATCTTCTTGCAAAATACTAGAGGTACATGTAGGTGTCAATATAATAAGATCAGGGTGTTCCTCTTTATCTTTCCGGAGAATATTGTCCACAACTCTTTCTTGAGATCCACGTGCTAGTACGTGACGATCTACTATGCTAGCAGTTGCGGCAGTAAAATCTCTTTCACGTTCTAACATAGAACGCATTACATTAAAATAATCATCTCCTAGAGGAGCGTGCATAATGGCATGCACATTTTTGAAAGAACTAGCTACTCGTAGGGTTCCAATATGAGCAGGACCAGCATACATCCAATAGGCTAATTTCACTTTATCTCTATCTCAATTTGATCTGTATTCCAATCCTACACCGCAAAAATATCCCTTTCTCTATTTAGAATCTTATCGAAATCATATTTCCCCTCTATAAGTCTTTTTTTTTTTTTTTCAATTCAATAATACTGTTCCACCTGGGACGGAAGGATTCGAACCTTCGAAATAACAGGACCAAAACCTGCTGCCTTACCGCTTGGCCACGCCCCATTATTATTTTATAATAATCCATTAAGATAAACTGACGCAATGTTTCATTTGAATCTGAATTGCATTATTATAATTCGATTCGCTATGCAATTATGCATAACCGGAGGGGCATAGATTCTGGAGTTAATCAGATATCTAACTATAGGGGAACCTAAAAAGAAACAATAATATACATTCATTGGTCATTCCCTATCAGAATAGGTAAAATATTGTATAAATAAATGATCCCTTCCAACTCGAAGACTAAAAGTCTAATCTTGTCGAACAATTCGATTGATTGGCCAAATACTTTTAGATCTTTACATTATTCATCGGAGAATCAAAATGTCAGTTATCCTCAACTTCCATATTTGTCTAGACGATGCCGCTTTTCATTGGAATAATCCCTTTTTTGCCAAATTGCCTGAAGCTTATGCAATTTTTGATCCAATTGTTAATGTAATGCCCATTATCCCTCTGTTCTTTTTTTTATTAGCCTTTGCTTGGCAAGCTGCCGTAAGTTTTCGATAACGATAATCTAAGTTTTTATTTATTTTTGTTTGTATTCACTTGATACGGAAAAAACATATTTTTTTTCTATCATTTTATTCTTATTAGTTAGTTATTACAATTTAACTATTTCTAATTGGATCATTTTCATTCACTAAATTGATGTAACACTCTTTTTCCTTGTTCTGATGTTTATTTTGTGATACATCTATTCTCAACAGATCAAAATAACTTTAGTCAATATCAACGGCATCACAGTTGCAGTTTGGGTGATTAGCTAGTGATTAGAATATGTTATTAGAAAATAACATATCTTTCAATATTCTATTTAAAGAACGAGTAAGGATGATAATTTATCTATTCCAAATTTTCTTCTATTTTAGACATAGACTGTACTTGTTTCTATTGTTTTGTTGATTGTGATAATCTTAAAGAAGTTTAGGATAGTTTGATTAGTATTCGAATTCCTATTTCTCCTGTTCAATTCCGAGCAAAGAAGAAAAGAGAAACAGAATAGATTCAATTTTGAATCTGCTTTTTTTCTTTGCTCAGCCAATGTCAATATATGATACAAAAATTGATGATCTATTCCGTTTTCTAATAAGAATAATTTCGGAGATTACATAATGCTTACTCTTAAGCTGTTCGTTTACACAGTAGTGATATTTTTTGTTTCTCTCTTTATCTTTGGATTCCTATCAAACGATCCAGGACGAAATCCTGGGCGTAAAGAATAGAAAAAAAGATTAGAAAGCAGATTTTGTAAAAATCCCTTATAGGTTTTGAGGAGTAATCTCAGACTGAACGGAGAGAGAGGGATTCGAACCCTCGGTACAAAATAGTTTGTACAACGGATTAGCAATCCACCGCTTTAGTCCGCTCAGCCATCTCTCCTAGATGGCAGATCTAAAATGAATATAGCATTTCACTAAATAAAGACCAACATTTGTGAGAATCCAATTTTCTTTTTTTTATTCCATTCCAAACAATTTTTCGCTTTCTCTAGCCCGGCCAGTATCTGGCCAGGCCATTATCTTTCCTAGATAAGGAATTAATTGACTAAATTATGAAGAATACAGTGCTCTACCTAATCTGAAAGCTAAAATCATTATTATAAAAGTAACAGCAATAAAAAGGGCTATCAAAATTTGACCTTGTGATATCATTTCTTATATTTCCTTTTATGTATTATATTTTTATCTCTTATTATAAGATTAATAGATAAGCACTTCTATATATATATATATATATTTTGTTTTAATTCCAACTATTTCAGATTATAATCTGGATGAGATGTTCTAGATTGGATTGAAAATGTATAGATCATATTGAAGAGTAAAAAAGATATTTTAAAGACTAAGAGTGGATCATTTTTATTTTCTATATCTGTCATAAAGAAAAACTAATTCCAAATTACTTGAATTATTCTAAAGAATGTGTTAATAATCATAACAACTATCTATAATTAGACTAGTTACTAAATAAAATTATACTATTAGTCATGGAGTATTCCCTACAATATTGATTAAGGATTTTTATTGTAAGAGTAAAAACAAAACAATAAGGTAAGGGACGGAAGAATTGAAAATAAACTATCTGTTATTTAGTTTTCAGGAATAGGTAAAATATGATGATCGGAACTTGCATTAGATTCTTATTAGAATCTAAAAATTACTTTTTCTTTTCCCTATTGGACAAAAAATCGATCTGTATGATACAATGCAAATTGTGGCGGGTATAGTTTAGTGGTAAAAGTGTGATTCGTTCTATCATTATATTGAACAGAGTTGAAGGATCTTTCAACTCTCGTTTATATTTTTTTTATATAAAAAACTCTATTTACTATATAGGTTCTAAACCTCTCCTATGAATACCCTGGGTCAGGAAAGGAATTGTGCGCATTCTCGTAATTTGAATTTGGAATGATAAAATATTTTCCATTCAAGATGACGAAACAGAATGTATAATTTTTTAAAGGATTAGACCGATCTATCTAATCGGATCAATCAAAGATCCATGGATATCAAAATATTATTTTTCATCGTAACTAAACTAAATGTTCAACTACTAGAATAACAAAAGTTGGAGTCAAATAGCTAGGTAACAGTGACTTTGGTTTACTTTAGTCACCGTGATTTTGTTTGAGCTCGGTGAAATTTGATTTCCTCTAGGATCGCAATCAGTAGAAATAGGGAACGAAGTAATTAGAAAGATTTTTGAGTCCAATATTAATAATTTTTCAATCTTATCTTTCTATAGGGATCATCTATCAAGTGAATAAGTATTTTCTATTTAAGGTTCTTCACCTGAAGTTAAGAGGAAAGAACTACAAATACAACTAACATAGATGTTATGGAGCAGAGCATAAATAATTTAGGTATTATGTGAAAAAGCGTTTTTTTATAAGACCTCCTTTTTTATTTCTCTCTCATGGAGGAGCCGAATGAAACGAAATTTTCATGTTCGGTTCTGAATTAGAGGCGTTAATCGACGTCGACTATAACCCCTAGCCTTCCAAGCTAACGATGCGGGTTCGATTCCCGCTACCCGCTCATTAATATTTCTTATTCTTATTTCATTTTTCATGTCCATGTTACCTACCTATTCTTTCTCTTTCGTTCCCGAATCTCGTTGTGAATAGAGAAAAAATCATACTTTTTTATTCCCAATCGATAAAGTATTTCAAGGAATAATGAAAATAAAGCGTCCATCGTCTAATGGATAGGACAGAGGTCTTCTAAACCTTAGGTATAGGTTCAAATCCTATTGGACGTAATAATTCGTCGTTATGCTTTGTTAAATGTTGCAAAATGATTATTTAGCTCTTTTATACTATTTCGAGCATAATAAAGAGTTGGAGATTTTCTTGAATAGCTTCTTTTAAGAGATCTTCTGCTTGTTGCGTGAATGTCCCAGTAGAACGTATAATTTCTCCAAACTGGGGTTTATTTTTTACTAAATACTCGCGCAACTTAAGAATAAATTTTTTAACTTGTACGATCTCTAATACATCTAGATATCCATTCGTTCCGGTATAAATCATAGCTATTTGTTCTTCCACTGTCAAAGGATCTGATTGAGATTGCTTGAGCAACTCGCGTAATCGTTGACCTCTTGCCAATTGATCTTGCGTAGCTTTATCAAGATCAGAAGCGAATTGTGCAAAGGCTTCTAACTCTGCAAGTTGAGCTAATTCTAATTTTAATTTCCCAGCTACTTGTTTCATAGCTTTCATCTGAGCTGCGGATCCTACTCTAGATACGGAAAGACCCACATTAATGGCAGGTTGAATTCCTGCATTGAATAGATCAGCTGACAAGAAGATTTGTCCGTCGGTAATGGAAATGACGTTAGTGGGAATATAAGCTGAAACATCTCCAGCTTGAGTCTCAACTATTGGTAAAGCAGTCAAACTACCTCCACCTAACTGCGAATTTAATTTAGCTGCTCTTTCTAATAAGCGAGAATGTAAATAGAAAACATCTCCTGGATAAGCTTCCCGGCCAGGTGGTCTTCTTAATAGAAGAGACATTTGTCGATAAGCTTGTGCTTGTTTGGAAAGATCATCATAAATGATTAATGTATGTTGTTCTTTATACATAAAGTATTCGGCTAAAGCTGCTCCTGTATAAGGAGCAAGATATTGTAATGTAGCAGGAGAATCTGCAGTTTCCGCTACCACAATGGTATACCCCATTGCGCCACGTTCTTGGAACGTATTGACTACCTGAGCTACCGAAGAAGCTTTTTGACCAATAGCGACATAAACACATATTACATTCTGATTTTTTTGATTTATAATCGTATCTGTAGCTACTGCCGTCTTACCGGTCTGTCTGTCCCCAATAATCAATTCTCGCTGACCGCGTCCTATAGGGATCATAGAATCAATAGCAATAAGACCCGTTTGAAGAGGTTCATATACAGAACGTCGTGAAATAATACCTGGAGCGGGAGATTCGATCAATCGAGATTGGGAAGATGAGATCTTTCCCTTACCATCAATAGGTCGAGCTAGCGCATTTACAACTCGACCTAAATAAGCATCACTTACTGGTATCTGAGCAATTTTTCCCGTTGCTCTCACGGAACTACCCTCTTGTATCATCAAACCATCACCCATTAATACAGCTCCAACATTATCTGATTCTAGATTTAGGGCAATACCTACTGTACCATCTACAAATTCTACTAATTCCCCTGACATTACTTTATCAAGACCATGGATACGAGCAATGCCATCTCCTACTTGAAGTACAGTGCCAATATTAACAACCTTAACTTCGTTATTATATTGTTCAATCTGTTTACGTATCATACTACTGATTTCATCGGGTCGAATAGTTACCATTAACACTAGTTAATTCTCTTTTGAAAAATAAGACCTAGTATATATGTATTATATGAATAGAAATTTTCATTGAAAAAAAAAAATATATATATAACGTTAATCAGTTATGTTTTTCATGGCTAGGAGCAAGTCGATATTATGCTCGATCGTACGTAAATGTAACTCGCTATTCAGACGATTATTCAGAGTTCCTAGAGCTCTTTGGACAGCTTGGCGAGAAATTTGTTGTCGAACCTGTTCAATTACTCTTTGTTGTTCGAAGTGAACGGTTTCATTCTTTAAATTTTCTAATTGTTTCAAATTAACAGAAGCAACATTGATAAGATCCTCTTTTTCTTGTTCTATTTGAGAGTATCCATTTTCCCGAATTTCACCCGCTCGCATTTCTATTTCCCGTAAGCGAGCCCGGGCTTGCTCAAGCTGATTAGCAGCTCCTTTACATAATTCTTCAGAACTCTGAATAGTACTCACTATTTTCTTTTTACGGTTATCTAATAAATTACTTAATGAAAGTAGATTATCTATTCATAAGTTGAACGAATAATCTCTTCCCAAACCGAACACGAATCTTTCGATTCATTCGGCTTTCCCGCTCGGCTTTTTTACCAAGCCTACCCTTTTCGTTCATATTAATGTAAAAAAAAAAGATCAATCTATCAAAGACCGAAATCTACGAAGGGCTCTTTTGCCAAAAGGGGTTTTTTATTATCAACTGAGTTGTTGTTTTTTCTTTTCGTATTTTTTTTCTTGAATAAATTCGCTTTTGTGTAGGTCGTCGGTTCCGCATTTAAACCCCAAAAATTGTATTGGATGGGAGATTAGGACTATTTTTCAGTAGATAGATTGAATAATTCCATTGATATGAATGTTATATATCGAATTAACCTCCAACTATGCCTTTGAACCCATCTCATATTAGCACAGCGGTTGAAAGAGTACCAGTTTTGCTTGGACTTCAAGCAGTTTAGCTTTAACCATTCTAAAGGTTTTCTCATATTGGTTGGGATTGGTCAAAAATTTCCCAATCAATTACGAAATGCTATAGTTCTTCCATATTTATTTTTTGCCCTTTTAGAAGTAATTCGTTGAGATCATGCACTTTTCTATCTACAAAATGCAGTTGGTTGGATCCAGCTAGATTATTCAAATATACAACTCGCACACACTCCCTTTCCGAAATAGGTCAGTACACCAAGCACCACACTGAGATTTAGTATATTTGTTTCTAAAATATTGGTATTTAATCTGAAACCCTCAGCGGAAGATAAAAAAATTAGGGAAATGAAAGAATCAGTTACATTTTTCATACGCTCTCCCCTCATAGATAAGGATACTTTTACAAAGTTTTTTCTCCGACTCGATTCATTATGGATAAACAGATTTCGAGTACTTAGTAAGTCCCAGGTCCCGCATAACGATAAATAAGGATATAATAAAAAACACTTTGCTCAATCTATCTACTTCTCCGAGTGTCGCAAGTCTTTCTGACCAAAACAAGTGACGTATAAGTCCATTATTTTGGATCAGCCCCTCCCCTATTGGCTGAACAAGAAAATTGATAAAGGGGGGGGTCCTTAAAATCCCGAAGGATACGGATTTTAGTCTCCGAGATTAAACAAATGGATTAGCAAATAAAAGTGCTAGAGCTACAACTAATCCATAAATAGTTAAAGCTTCCATAAAAGCTAAACTTAGCAGTAAGGTACCTCGTATTTTACCCTCCGCCTCCGGTTGTCTCGCAATACCTTCAACAGCTTGTCCCGCAGCAGTGCCTTGACCAATGCCAGGTCCAATAGAAGCAAGACCTACGGATAATCCAGCAGCAATAACGGAAGCAGCAGAAATCAAAGGATTCATGGTAATCTCCTCTTAGATTAATAAATGGTGGATAATATGATAGTTTTCTCTATTGATTTGATTGTTCAACTAGAGAACAATTTCTTTTCTTTGAAAACAACTGAATTTTGATTCGACGAAATGGTATTAAAAAATTATTTGATAATACAAAATAGGTAAATCCTCTACCCTTATATTATATTCTTTTTTAGATAAAATATTCTATCTCTAATTCTTTAGAGATAGAATATTATAAACAAACTATGTACATAAAACGTATGTATCCCTTCGAGTCATTGCTCGAAACCGGGATACACACATAGTTTACTAAACTAATTCCCATTAGTAAACCTATTAATCTTATTAATGTAGATATGAATCTACAAATATGATCTATTCTATCTATCGATTTTATCGACGGGTGAGGTGATCCTTAATCTTTCTACTAAGATCTTAGAGATTCAGTATTTTCATTTATTACTATAATTAAGGGCGAATCAAAATGGAAATAACATTTAACGTTTTATAAATGAGCAAATTTTTATTATTAATTTGAATTAAAAGACTAAGTCCAATTAATTAAATTAATGATGACCCTCCATGGATTCTCCTATATAAGCTGCGGCTAGAGTTGCAAAGATTAGAGCTTGAATGCCACTTGTAAATAATCCTAGGAACATTACAGGTATAGGTACCACTAAAGGTACTAAGGAAACAAGAACGGCAACTACCAATTCGTCAGCTAATATATTTCCAAAAAGTCGAAAACTAAGTGATAGAGGTTTCGTAAAATCTTCTAATATGTTAATCGGTAAAAGTATTGGGGTTGGTTGAATATATTTACCAAAATAGCCTAAACCCCTCTTTGTAAGACCTGCATAAAAATAAGCTACTGATGTGAGCAAAGCTAGAGCTACTGTAGTATTAATATCATTTGTAGGCGCGGCTAATTCCCCATGAGGTAATTGAAAAATTCCCCAGGGGAAAAGAGCACCTGCCCAATTAGAAACAAAGATAAATAGAAACATGGTTCCTATAAAAGAAACCCAAGGACCATATTCTTCTTCGCCAATCTGAGTTCTAGCCAAGTCCCGAACAAATTCGAGAACATATTCCACAAAATTTTGAGCTCCGTTTGGAACAATTTGTGGGTCTTGAACAGCTAGAGTAGCTGAACTTAATAATACAGCAATTACAATCCAGGAAGTTATAAGTACCTGTGCATGAACTTGGAATCCCCCTATTTGCCAATAAAAATGCTGACCTACTTCCACACCGGATATCTCATAGAAAAAATTCAGCGTGTTAATAGGAAATTGTACAATATTCATATTACCCTTTCTATATAAAGATGAATTAAAAAAAAAATGATTTTGGTTCAATGACCGATTCCTCAATTATTTCACTATCATCAGTCAGGCTACGAAATAAAATAATGAAATGATTATTTCATTGATTAAGAAGATTTCTGTATTTCTAGACAAATATATCTTAATCTATTCTATAAGATTTGGGAATAGTAGCTAACTTAGTTTTAGCTTCTCTTTTTTTTGTTTATTCACTTTTTATAGAATTACAATGCTCTACCCGTGCGAATTGCTAAAATTAATTTTTTTAGGATCAGTCGGATTGGTCCTCTACCATCATCATTGGCTGGGATTGGGATATCCACGAGATCCGGGTCACAATCTGTATCAACTAAGCAAATTGTGGGAATACCCAAAGTTCTACATTCCCGAATAGCAGTATATTCTCCTTTTTGATCGAGAATTATTACAATATCGGGCAATTTTTTCATGTATCTAATACCTCCCAGATCTTCCTGTAATTTGTTCAATTCTCTCCTGAGTATTGCTGCTTCTTTCTTCGTAAATTGATCAAATCCTCCCGTATTTTTTTTTTTCATTAAATTTTTTAATTTTTCAAGTCTTGCTTCTGTAGTAAACCAATTAGTTAACATACCCGCGAGCCATTTTTTATTTACATAATGACATCGAGCTGCTAAAGCAGCTAATTTAGCTGCATCAGCTGTTTGATGTTTTGTACCAACTATCATAAATTGTTTTCCTCTTTTTGCTCCATCAAACACAAAATCACAGGCTTCTGATAAAAAACGAGCGGTATAAGTCAAATTTATAATATGACTATTTTGACGTTCTTTAAAAATGTAAGGTGCCATTTTAGGATTCCATTTTTTTGTCTCATGACCAAAATGAACTCCTACTTTTACCATCTCTTTCAAATTGATGTTCCAATTTTTTTTCGTCATTTTCTTTTTTTGCTTTTTAATATGAACTGGAATATCTACATTCCAATGGAATGGGTTAGATTGCTTGCCGTAGCGTACTTGGTACAAGTATTCATTTGATTTTTTATTTCTTTTTATACAGCAAATTGTTAGATTTGTTTATTTATAAATGACTTTTTTACTACTTCTACTCGTTTTGATTTTTTCTTTATTTTGACTAGTTTTTTTAGAACTTTTTTTTTTTTTTTTTTTTTGCAATAAAACTTTCAAGAAAAAATCTTTCACTTTTATTCTAAATATACTTTTCTTACTAATTCTCGGATCTATTTTACTCCGTTTTTTCAAAGGGTTGAATCCAGTACCAACAGGTATCATTTTCCCGAGAATAACATTTTCCTTCAAGCCCTTCAACCAATCAATGCGACCTTGAAGAGCAGATTTCGCTAAGACCCGAGCAGTTTCCTGAAAACTCGCTTCCGATAGAAAACTTTGAGTATTCAGAGATGCGTTTGTCATTCCCAATAAAATGGTTCGATAGTTTATTCTTTTTTCGAGAGCGCGATCCATTCTTTGTGCTTGTGATAATCCAATGAGTTCTCCGGGTAAAAAAAGACTATTTAGTCCATTTTCAAAATTTTTATTTTCGGACTTTTCGACATCTACAACTAAAACTTTCGATGTAATTTGGCGCACAATAATTTCTATATGCTTATCAGAAATTTGTACCCCCTGGGATCGATAAATCTTTTGAATTTCATTGACCAACTGATTCTGACTATCCTCCATAGTTATTCTAACACTGGTGAATGACCCCCAAAAATTTCCAAAAAATATTGCCAGGTGTCTGTTCAATTCTTTAAATTTTTTTTTTCGATTTTTCGATATTAAAGTATTCGAGCGGGCTTCTGATAATTGTTCAACTTTAGGAAGACCTTGAATTATATCATCGGATTTTAATCTTTCGTATGACATGGTGATTAATGTATCTCCTTCGTAAAGAATTTTACCATAATAACTATTATGAGTTGCTCCTCGAGTACCCAAATAGGGTTTAGCTAATCTAATGATAAAAGATTCCTCACGAACAACTACAATTTGACCAGATCCTTGGAGTTGTTTATCTTCGAATATCCATATACTTTTGCAAAAAAATTGTCCAAGGCTGACTACTGGAAATGTTTTTTCAAAAAAATTGGATAGGGAAAAGTACAAATTAAAATTGAAAAGAATATTTCTGCATGAATCAAATTTATAAATTTCCCTCTTTTCGTCCATAAAATAGCATTTAGCTACTTGAAAAGTATTCGAGTCATTGTTAGAAATTAAACGTTCATTTAATAATACTTTTTTATAAGTCATCAAACGACAGTATGGAAAACGATTAGCAATACTATGTAAATAACCCAGGAGACCTGACAATGCCATTTTTTTATTTGCATCCGACTTTTTTACTTTATTTAAGCTTTTTAAATCATTAAACAAAACGATTTGCAAAAAATCAGAAGTAGACAGAATAATAAAAGATTGATCTTTTTTATTCTCATTAGGTACTGAACGAATAGTTCCCTTACTAAGTAATTTACTTTGATCATTCGAAAAAAAAGAATTAGTGTGACCTAATTTGTTATGAAAAAAAAATGGAGAACTTGCCATATTAAAAAAAGGGTATTTTAGCAAGCTAATTTGAATCATATTGATAATGATCTTATTTGTTCTTACTGAAATGAGAGAAGCATAAGCCTTTTTTATTTTTAATCTGGGCCTTCCGTCTAATTGATTTTCAAGAAAATTCCTTTCTTTTTCAATCGAATAACCCCCGAGAATATTCCCATATTTTATCATTTTTGAACGAGGGTCATTCAAAAAAGCAAAAATGTTGTTATTTTTATTTTTATAGAAAATATATTCTATAGGCATTCTAAGAATTAAATGAGGACAAGAGATTCTTCGCTTCCCCAATTGTTTATCACACCATAATGGTACGATGAGTTCGTTTTTTACCCTCATATTGTTGGTATTTTCAAAAAGAATGGTGCAATCGATAGAGTCTTGATGTTCGTTAGCTATGGTTCGATCAGTTTCGAGATAATTGAAGATTTTTTCCCCTTTTTCAAAACAGTTTGAGTCAACTGATTCGTGTTTCACCTGATCCACTGAATAATTCGAAAGTGATTTATGTTTGTAAAGAAGAAGTTCTGTAATATCCACTTGATCTTGATCTTTATGAAAAGCGGATTCATATATCCCTCCCGATAATACCCATAAATGAGTGGTCTTTTCTATTAAATTAGACAGCATAGGAATATTCCAGTGCATTTCTCCTGTCAGGCCAGAATATATATATTTCTTTACTTTCTCTTTAAAGGGGGGTTTTTTTGCACGAATCTCAGCAATTATTTGTTCCGATTCCACGAGTTGATTATTCTGAATGAATAGCAAGCTTTCTGGCGGAATCGTTAAGTTTTGTACTTCATATTGATTATCAATAGTAACGTCTAAACTATTATGACATATATAAGCAGGGTGCCCATGACGGGTGCGGGTAGGAAAAACGAAATTTTCGTTGAATTCCATTTTTCCGGTGAACGGGGCTCGTATATGTTCTGCAATATCACCCGTAAATACCCCACCAGTATGAAAAGTCCTTAATGTTAGTTGAGTTCCCGGCTCTCCAATTGATTGGCCTGCAATAATGCCAACTGCTTCTCCTAATTCAATTAAGTTACTATGAGTAGTATTTCGACCATAACATAATTGACAAATACAAGATATACTTTTGCAAGTAAAAGGGGTTCGTATATATATTGGTTGTATTTGGAAATAATAGAATTGATTGGCAAGTTTAATCCCAATATCTTCATTGCGCGTGGCAATACATCTTCCCTTTATATATACATCATCTGCTAATACGCGCCCAATGAGTGTTTGTAAAACAAATTGATTTTTGATTGTTTCTTGATCTTGAATAAGATTTACAAAAAGACCTTGGATAGTACCACAATCTACTTTACGTACAACGAGGTGTTGTACTACTTCAACAAGTCTACGTGTGAGATATCCAGCATCTGCTGTTCGTATAGAAGTATCCACAACTCCTTTACGAGCACCGTAGCAGGAAATAATATATTCTGTTAAGGAAAGTCCTTCACGTAAATTTCCTTGAATGGGTAGATCAACAATTTTTCCTTGAGGATCTGACATTAATCCTCTCATACCTACTAATTGGTGAACTTGAGATATACTTCCTCTAGCTCCTGAAAAGGACATCATATGTACTGGATTAAGAGGATCAGTCATCTTAAAATTCGGATTCATTTCTCGTTTCAAATATTCACTGGTAGCATGCCATATCTCAATCAATTGACGTAATTTTTCCACTGCATGTACATTTCCATAATCATGATGTCTTTCCGAAGCAAACCCTTGTTGCTGCACATCTTGGATAAGCCATAGTTTAGCTGGTGTTGTTAAAAGATCATCAATTCCTAATGAAATAGCTGCATCGGTAGCTTGCTGGAAACCTAAAATCTTCAGTTGATCTAATACATGTGATGTATATGTCATTCCAAATTGATTTACAAATCTTTTAATAAGGTGCTTCATAACAAATTTATCCATCCCTTTATTAAAAAAGGGCACTTCAAAAGGAAAGGGTACTTTGAATTTAGGTTGTATCATAAGAATAAAATGGGTATTTTGAATTTAGGTTGTATCATAAGAATATAAATATCTCCATTTTGGATAAAATCTCCCCATTTTGGGTTGGGGAGTAGGAATCAGCAATGGGTTTAAGCTCCAAAGCTCCCTTAATCTTTATCTCTGCATCAATGAAAGGATCATAAGATTAATCACATTAAATTCTGAATAGTGACAGTTCTTGTCGGATATCATAAGTCCACAAGCCTTTTATAGCTTCTTCTATTTCTCGATTAAAACGAATACGACCAACGGTCGTTCGAATGTATTTATTAAGTATTTCCCCCATTCTACATTTTCTTATTCGAAAATGATCATAGATTTCGTAGAAGGTACCAAAAGATTCATATTGAACTTCGATAGGAAGTTCTCGATTTACTGAATTAATAATAGAGGTATCTATATCTCTCCTCCATCGGAGCCATAAAGGACTGTCTAAATCAATTTGTTTTTGTTCATAAGCTTTTAGCGCATCATCATAGCTATAAAACGAAGGTGAGACGATCTTATTTTTTGAATTATTCGGGTGGTATCTATTTTCATAAATGCCCTGGTTTTTTTGAATAGTTGATCTATAAAGTCCTAGAAGCATATCTTGAGTCGGTACACAAATAGGGTCTCCTATAGTTGGAGAGATAAGATTGAGATGAGAAAACATAAGTAAACGAGCTTCTACTTGAGCTTCCATAGATAAAGGTACGTGGACAGCCATCTGATCTCCGTCAAAGTCTGCATTAAATCCTGCACAAACCAATGGGTGTAACCGAATGGCACGTTCTTTTATTAAAATGGGTAGAAATGCTTGTATTCCTAATCTGTGTAAGGTGGGTGCTCGATTTAACAATATGGGATGTCTTTGGATAGTCTGTTTAAGTACGTTCCATATAATAGTTTTCCTATCTCGAATTAAAAATTTAGCAGTTCTTAGATTGGGAGCAATCTGTCGTTCAACTAGATCACGAATTAAAAATGCTTGAAAAAGTTCTATTGCGATTTCTCGGGGTAATCCACATTGATACAATGAGAGATGGGGACCTACCACAATAACAGAACGACCTGAATAATCGACCCGTTTTCCAAGTAAACTTTCACGAAATCTTCCTTCTTTCCCTTGGAGAAAATCTGAGAACGATTTATAAGGTCTATCCTTACTATCTTTCACCGGTTGCGCGCCTATACTGTTATCAAGAAGTGTATCTACAGCTTTTTGGACTAATTTCTTTTGATCAAACAATAAATTTGGTATTAGAAATGCACGAGTCCATTCTATGGATTCTAAAAGATTATTATTTCGACGGATAACTTTTAGATAAAGTTCATTGAGATCCGAAGTAATCACTCCACCTTCATTTAATTTATACATTGGCCTCAGGTCGGGAGGAAGAACTGGTAATAGGCATAAAACCATCCATTCTGGTTCTACATTTGTTTGAATAAAATATTGAGCAAATTTCATCCGTCGAACCAGGCGATCCTTTCTTCTTTGAAGTGAAAGAAGTTTTTTCTTGATACTATCATATAGTTTTTTCAAAGGAGAGTCTGGCTTCAAAAATTGGATTTTTGTCTCCCCCGACAAAAATAATATAGATATTTTCGTATCTAGTTCCTTCCATTCTATATATGAATGATCTATAATCATTTGCAGATCTAGACCAGCTAATTGTTCTTTGATAGCTTTTCCTCCAGTGGCAATTTCTCGATCTTGAAATAGCGCAAAATCCCAAGAGAGATAAGAAGCAATATCTTTTGCCCAAGATTTAGACTCATATTCACGAAGTTCTCCCTGAAATCGCAATAAAGTTGGCTTCTTAACTGTGGGCCTAGTAATAAAAACATTTGGATAGGTTTTTACAATATTTTTTTCCCCCCCCTCAGAATCGGACATGAAAGTTTCCTCTCATCCGGCTCAAGTAACTATACCCAAATGGAAAGTGATTATGTATCATTATGCAAAAAATGTTTTTTGCTCTCTGATACAAACAATGTTTCCCGACGGTTTTCGTCTCCAAGTGATAAAACTAAATAGTTACTCTTTGCTCAAGTGCCAAGTGAATTCGATTATTGGTTTACAATTCGTATTATGACATAAATTATGTAATTAATGAGCAGTCTTCTCCCTTTTGAACGATACATTTCTTTGTGAAAGACCTTTCATTTATTTTGAAATTCATATGGGATTTACTTGTCTCTATCTCTTTATTAATTGATCCTGTAGGTTTCTGTTTTACTTCGATGGTTACAATACTATTTGAAGCATATGTGCGATGAATAGACTCCTATAACCATATTTTCTCTTTGGTCTAGAATAAAAATAAAATAGATTTTTGATTCCATTTTGTTTCTGTTTCTAATAAAAGAAGTATTTTTACGAAGTCCAATTAGCAATTTCAATTCAATATACAAATATTAACCCTAGATTCATTCCTCTTTATCAACATGGTTCTAATTCTGAGCTTCATGCCCCTCTTGCCGAGGGACGTGTCAGAGCTAAGGGCATCCCAATTAGATTGAATAGGATGACAGTTCCTATGGATCTGTATAATCGGAGCTTGTGATCAAGTCACACATCGCAGTATACTGGGTCTTCTAATTCTTTACGAGTTTTATCTAATAGATTCGCGATATAACTGGGACGTCGTTTGAAATACCAAATATGAACAACTGGGCATGCCAGTTTAATGTATCCCATTCGATATCTTCGAATTCGAGGATCAATAACAAGTTCAACTCCACATTGAGTACAAAAATTGGAGTCGTAGTTTTCCTTCTCATTTTCTATCATTGGCGGTTTTACACAAGCACAAACTCCCCTTTTCTTAGGTCCAAATATCCTTTCACAAAGTAATCCATCTCTTATTGGTTCATAAGTTCTATAATCTAAAATCTGTTCTGCAGTCACTTGTCCGACTCTTTCTCCATTAGGTAATATTCTTTCAGACCAAGCGAGAATCTGCTCGGGAGAAACTAATCCAATTTGAAGTTGTTCGTGTTTATTCTGGTCATTCATAAAAAATAAATTTTGATTCATTTTGATCAAACTTCCTTCTTATCTATCTGAAAGTCTATCTCAGATAGAATAGTATGATTCAATTCTAGAGCTAAAGATCGTAGTTCTCGACTGAGCAATCGGAAAGATTCTGTAAAAGTGGTAGGTTTCGGCATTGGTTCTCCGTTGAAAATGGCACCAAATATTTTTTCACGAGTGTCCATATGATCAGATTTTAAAGTAAGTATCTCGTGTAAAATATAAGCAACACCAAAACCTTCTAGAGCCCAAACTTCCATTTCTCCTACTCGTTGTCCTCCTCTGGAGGATTTTCCTTTTAGAGGTTGTTGTGTAACCAACGCATAAGGTCCACGGGAACGTGCATGAATTTTGTCGTCAACTTGATGGCACAATTTCGATATATAAGCTATTCCTATTGTAACAGGTTGTTCAAAAACCTTTCCTGTTCTTCCATCAATTAATCTATGTTTTCCAGGATTATCAGTTTCAAATACCCATGGATTAGCTGTTTGCTCGCTAGCTTTATAAAGCTCAGAAAACACTAGTTTTCTAGAAGCTTCTCGCTCGTACCTTTCGTCAAAAGGTGGAAGTCTATAATGTTTGTTCATTAGTTTTCCTGCTAAACCAAGTAAACATTCAAAGATCTGTCCTACATTCATTCGTGAAGGTACCCCTAATGGATTTAATACCATGTCCACTGGTGTTCCATTTTGTAAATAAGGCATATCTTGCCTGGGCAAAATTTTTGAAATAATACCTTTATTACCATGCCTTCCCGCTACTTTATCACCCACTTGTATTTTACGTTTTTGTAAAATATATACATGAACTTTTTCTACAATATCGCCGAGATAATCGTCTTCCTCCTCCTCGAACTCCTGAAAGCATCTCACATCGATAACTCGACCTTTTACACCTTTAGGGACTCTAAAACAATTTTCTTTTCCAGTAGGTGCCTTAATATCAAATAAAGCTTGTAATAATTTTCCTTCTGGAGTATTTATGAGTGAGTCTTCTTCTGCTTCCAGTATTAATTTACCTACTAATATATCACCTGTTTCTATCCAAGATCCTATCATTACAATGCCGTTTTCGTCCAGATGACGGAGTAAGTAAGCATTTAAATGAGGTATTTCTCTAGTTATTACTTCAGGGCCCTGGTCCGTAAAATAAACTCCAATTTCGTATCTTACGATCTGAAAAGAAGTAAAAATGTCTTCATATACCAGACGTTCACTAATAAGTATTGCATCTTCAAAATTGTATCCTTCCCATGGCATATAGGCCACTAAAATGTTTTTTCCCAAAGAAAGTTCTCCCCCTGCTGTAGCTGCACTGTCCGCTATAATTTGTCCCCTCTTTACATATTCCCCTTGGCGAACTCGGGGTTTTTGATGTATACAAGTATCACTATTAGAACGTTGATATAGAATCAATTCTGTTTCTATATTGTCTCGAGCAACAGATGAAGTGATTATTATATTTTCACCATCAATATACTTTATTTTTCCCCCTTGCTTGGCTATAGCTACACTTCCTGAATCTAGAGCTACTTGACCCTCCAATCCAGTTCCAACAATACACTTCTCAGGTTGAACAAGTGGAAGTGCTTGACGCTGCATATTAGAACCCATTAAAGCACGATTCGCATCATTATGTTCGATAAAAGGAATAAGGCAAACTCCAACGGAAAAATATTGGGAAGGGAAGATACTTCTGAAATGAATTTGGTCCCATGCAAAAAATAAAAATTCTTGTTGAAATCGAGCTGCAGTCAATTGTTCCTCTGGAACCCCTTGATTTAATGCCAGAGAATTTCCTATAGCTATCCGATAGTATTCATCTTCTCCCGGTAATAGATAAACCATATGGTCTTTGTTCGATCTATCAGATAGCCTATAGAATGGGCTTTGTAAAGAGCCGTAATGACCAAGCGTTGCATAAATAGATAACGATCCAATAAGCCCAACATTTATTCCTTCGGATGTCGTAATCGGACAAATACGTCCATAATGACTAGGATGAATATCCCGTGTACGAAAAGTAGACGTTCGACTTGTCAATCCTCCAGGGCCCAAAGAGCTCACTTTTCGACTATGAACTATTTCTGCCAACGGATTAGTTTGATCCAAAAATTGTGATAAGGGATGTAACCCAAAAAAACTACGAAAAGTATCCGTTAATGAAATGAAATTTTCCAATTTAATAAGAGTTATTCTCTTTTTAGCATTGATTGATACAGGTAATATAGTTTTTTCAACTGCTTCTCTGAAATCATATAGAGCTAATCGTAATTGCTCTTGTAATAAATCTGCTACAGAACGAATATATCGATTTTGTAAGTGATCTATATCATCGGGTGTACCTGCTCCAAATTGCACTTTGATAAGGTAATCCACAGCAGCCAATATATCGTGCGGTAATAATAAAATTTCGTTCTCGGGTATATCAAGACTTAGTTTTTTATTCAGATTTCGTCGACCAATCTTTCCTAATAAACATTTCGTTCGAAAAAATGTTGTTACTTTTTCATATATAGACTCAAAATCCAATTCTTCTTCTTCTTCTTCTCCTTCTTCTTCTCCTTCTTCTTCATTTTCGTCACTTATGTAAAGTTTTTTATAAAGTTTCAAAATAGCTTTGCGCTTCCCGCCATACCAATCGTACTTGTATGTATAATACTCCTCTGAATATTGGAAAAATGCTTTAACATTCTTATAGTTAAAAATATCTTCGGAATTTAGACCCATAGCCAATAAAAAAAGTAAAACAGATATTTTTTTTTTGTTTATACGAATCCATATCTTTTCTTTTTTTTTATTAAGCTCTAATCTTGATCTTCCTCCCCAATCTGAAATTATTGTGCCAATCCAGATAATGTTTCCCGACGGTTTTCGTTCCCAAGTGTAATAAATACCGGGACTTCTTACTATTTGATTGACCACGACTCTGTAATTTCCAGTTATTACAAAAGTTCCTTTAGAATTCATCAAAGGAATATCTCCCAGATATAAAATCTGGTCCTGTATTTCACAAGTTTTCTTAGTTTTCTTAATCAATCTTGCTGGTACATATAATTGACAGTTATATGTAAGAGACATATATACAGCATCTCTCTCTTTAATGAAAGGTTCTGTTAGTTTATATTCAGAACCAAAAAGAATAATTTTTATCTTTTTATTTGAGCTTTCAATTTTTGAAAAGTTATTGATTTCTTCTATTAAGCCTTGATTGATAAAACGAAAAAATCCTTCAAGTTGTATTTTACCAAATTGGGGAATTGTAAATATTCCTTTATTTTCTTCTAATCGCATTGGATGTTTGCTATCCTATTATATATATATAGTAAATTTTATATTTCGATATTTTATTCCCCATTAATCTAGACGAATAAATTCGACAAAAAATTGACATGTTTTGTTCACTATATCAAAAAAAGTAAAAAACAAAAAAAGAAGCTATTTTGCTTTTATTATTAAAATATGATATATGACGTAAATATTTCTATAGTTGTAAATTCTCTAGTTATTGACAGACAAAAGTGGATTTAGTATACTAATTGGGTACTCTAAATTCCTATTCTATACTAGAGGCAGGAACTTAAATTCCTAACCGATATTAATAGGTTATAGGTTCCATTTCAATAAGATAATTGAAAATCAATCCCTCTTTTTTCCTATTGGAAAAGTCTCAATTATTAGACCTGGGGACTATAAATTGGTTATACGGCATATTCGAGTGATAAACAAGAATACGTGAAATACCTTACATATCATCTCCGATAAATAAAGCAAAATTTTCCCTTAGGATAAACTAGATATGGGGATGGCGACATAGCCAAGTGGTAAGGCAGGGGACTGCAAATCCTCGATCCCCAGTTCAAATCTGGGTGTCGCCTTGGTAGTCTAAACAAATAGAAAAGTCTCTATTTGTATCCATGTCTTTTGGAGACAACTTGTGTAGCTTCAGGTGCTATTGCTAATATAGCAAATAAAATTCAATTTTATCGTTAATGTCTGATCTGATAGGTAGTTTATAGTAATTAGTTACAATAAAAAATTTTGAGAAGCCTCTACTATTGGCTCATCCTTTCAGAATAGGAAGGTAGAAGATTTCCACTTTGCACTATTTTGAATAGTTCCATTATCATCAAGAATCAATAATGATATTATTTTTTTTTTTTACTTTTTTTTTTCAGTTTTTATAAAGAGAGGGATTCGTATGGATATAGTCGGTATCGCTTGGGCTGCTCTAATGGTAGTCTTTACTTTTTCTCTTTCACTCGTAGTATGGGGTAGAAGTGGAATTTAATAGAATTTGAATAGTCCTTCTGTTTTTAATCGTTCTGTTAAAAACAAATAAACAATGATTATTACGATGATTAAATCATTACTATCATTAATTATTTATCTATCGTTAAATTATCAACGAGATGATTAATAAATATCAAATTGATCATGTTAGAAATAAAATTCTACTTCATATTTTCTAAATATGAAGTAGAATTTTATATAGCGAACCATACTATTTTTAACTATACATCTGTTAAAGCATATGGAGCATTATTGCTCTGTCTTTTCCATATAAATTTTTTGCCTTTACGATTTACAATTTTGTATATTACTATGGAATAGTAAACAATGCGTATTCGTATTATAAATATTTTTGAAAATATTATTCAAATCAAAAATAACACCTATGTTTTTATTTACATAAATTTTTCCAGAGATATGTAAGAAATTATGTCTAGTTCCCACGAGACAAATTAGAATTTAGATCTACTTATCCAAAATATGTATATAAGTGGTACAAACGACAATTTTTTTCTTTTGTAACTACTTCTTTTCAAAAAAAATCTACTGACCGCTATTACTTTTTTATAGTTACGATTTAGACTAATTCTAGATTCTAAGTAATCACTCTAGTTCACTTTGAGGCTTCGTTTGTGCGTAAATGACGATTAGAAAAGCAGTGGGCACTGCAATGAATAATAGAATAGCAATAAATGCAACGTTATTTACTTCCATGATTGATTTTCGCTTCGTTTTAAAATAACTTGAGATTTGATCTCATAGAGTATCTCTCTTTTTTTTTTTTTCTTTCTCAAGGAAAAAAAAGATTGCGAATCTAATAATTCGGCGAATCCACACACAAAATGTGTAAAAAAAGATGTCAAATCTATTCTACTCTATTTTCCTTTTTTGCTCTTGTTTGGGGTAGGAATTGCTCAAACAATTGTTCAATTTATTGAATCGGGACTGACGGGGCTCGAACCCGCAACTTCCGTCTTGACAGGGCGGTACTCTAACCAATTGAACTACAATCCCACTAGGTACAGTTTATTGACTAAACTGTCATAAAAAAAACTGTGCGTGCCGGGTCGTATTTTGTAAAACTTTTTTCTTTCAAATATATATGTCAAAAGTATCTGTTCGTTCCGATTCTTTCTCATATACAGTATAGGATTAGAGGGTAGGGGATTCAAAAACCAATTACCTTTCTTATCTGATAGATAAATATCTATCTCAATCTATCAAGTTGGTATTGGGCCGAGCTGGATTTGAACCAGCGTAGGCATATTGCCAACGAATTTACAGTCCGTCCCCATTAGCCACTCGGGCATCGACCCAGGAAAAAATGGGAAATTGATTATAGTACCTAATTAGGTACTATAATGACTTTCCTAGCCTACTACCCCTAGGGGAAATCGAATCCCCGTTGCCTCCTTGAAAGAGAGATGTCCTGGGCCACTAGACGATAGGGGCCTACTTATTGTTATAATATTCAAATCCCTAGGAATTTGTCAATATAAAAGAATCTTTCTTCATATTTCATTATTGAATATTCTTCTTGTGTTGTCAGGATCGACAATATAACTATATTCAATTAATTGAGTTCTATTATTGACCCCATTATTTGGAATCTATCGAATATGTAATAGACTTCTCCATTGGTAATGAAATGGTCAAAAGCCCTTTTAACTCAGGGGTAGAGTAACGCCATGGTAAGGCGTAAGTCATCGGTTCAAGCCCGATAAAGGGCTCTTGCTTGCAATAAAGCCCAGTTGTTATTTTTAAGATTTATTTGATTAAGACAAAAAAGCTGCAATATACCTTTTTTTTATAACGAAATAGAACATGCTAATATTAATTGAGGACAACATATATAATTTTTTTTAGATAGAACTTTTTTTCTTGTATCTCGCTACTAATAAAACGAGGAATAGTATAAGATTAGGCATTAATAATACTTCACTTTCATATTTTTCATTGAAGAATTACTAATTTCAATTAGTACGTATTACTTTAAAACTATAATAAAAATGAGAAGTAAGTGAACCTAACCCATTGACTGATTAATAATATAACTTATTCTTATATTGAAAATTGAGGTAGATTTTGAAAATGAACCTTCAATCAATTGAAATTATTAAAATACTCTCATATTTGATTGTTAATTGGATATTCTCGAATGATTTTTTTATTTCCAAAAAAATGGATATGTAAGTCTGAATTTTAGATGGAAGTATTTTCCTTTTATCTTTAAAAGCATAATTCGATTATGATGTACCAAACATTCTTACTATGTTTGTACAAGACATTTTATCTCGGTCATTCTACCAGTGGAAAATAGATTGGAATTGAGAAAAAAAAAGATAAGAAAAAAAATGAAATAGAAACAACTTCGAATTTTCATGCATTTACTATATATAAGTAATTCGGTTTCAATATAAAACCCGTGCCAATAAAGAATCTTCGAAACCCGATTTATTGAAAGGGATGATGGATGAAAAATTGTCCATAAATATTTCAATATAAAACAGTGTATACCCTTTGATTCTATCGAATAGGGTGTTCGGAAAAGGTTGAAATAGTTAAATAGGAGGATTACTATGACTATAGCCCTTGGAAAGTCTTCCAAAGAGGAACAAACTTTATTTGATATTATGGATGACTGGCTACGCAGAGACCGTTTTGTTTTTGTGGGTTGGTCCGGTTTATTGCTTTTTCCTTGTGCTTATTTTGCACTAGGCGGATGGTTCACGGGCACAACTTTTGTGACTTCGTGGTATACTCACGGATTGGCCAGTTCCTATTTGGAAGGTTGTAATTTTTTAACTGCTGCAGTTTCTACGCCTGCTAATAGTTTGGCACATTCTTTGCTGCTATTATGGGGTCCTGAAGCACAAGGAGATTTTACTCGCTGGTGTCAATTAGGTGGTCTATGGACTTTCGTTGCTCTTCATGGTGCTTTTGGTCTAATAGGCTTTATGTTACGCCAATTTGAACTTGCTCGATCTGTGCAATTACGACCTTATAATGCAATTGCGTTCTCTGCTCCGATTGCTGTTTTTGTTTCCGTATTCTTGATCTATCCATTAGGTCAGTCTGGTTGGTTTTTTGCGCCTAGTTTTGGCGTAGCAGCTATTTTCCGATTTATCCTCTTTTTTCAAGGTTTTCATAATTGGACCTTGAATCCATTTCATATGATGGGAGTTGCCGGAGTATTGGGTGCTGCTCTTCTATGTGCTATTCACGGTGCTACCGTAGAAAATACTTTATTTGAAGACGGTGATGGTGCAAATACATTCCGTGCTTTTAACCCAACTCAAGCCGAAGAGACTTATTCTATGGTCACTGCGAATCGTTTCTGGTCCCAAATTTTTGGGGTTGCTTTTTCCAATAAACGTTGGTTACATTTCTTCATGTTATTTGTGCCGGTGACCGGTTTATGGATGAGTGCCATTGGAGTAGTTGGCCTAGCTCTAAACTTACGTGCTTATGATTTTGTTTCCCAGGAGATTCGTGCAGCAGAAGATCCTGAATTTGAGACTTTTTATACAAAAAATATTCTTTTGAACGAAGGTATTCGTGCTTGGATGGCGGCTCAGGATCAGCCTCATGAAAATCTTATATTCCCTGAGGAGGTTCTACCCCGTGGAAACGCTCTTTAATGGAACTCTAACTTTAGCTGGTCGTGACCAAGAAACCACTGGTTTCGCTTGGTGGGCTGGTAATGCTCGACTTATTAATTTGTCAGGCAAATTACTTGGAGCTCATGTGGCTCATGCCGGATTAATTGTATTCTGGGCTGGAGCAATGAATTTATTTGAGGTGGCTCATTTTGTACCAGAAAAACCTATGTATGAACAAGGATTGATTTTACTTCCCCATCTAGCTACTCTAGGATGGGGAGTCGGTCCTGGTGGGGAAATTGTGGACACTTTTCCCTATTTTGTATCCGGGGTACTTCACTTAATTTCTTCTGCAGTTTTAGGCTTCGGTGGTATTTATCACGCACTAATTGGACCCGAAACTTTAGAAGAATCTTTTCCATTTTTTGGTTATGTATGGAAAGATAGGAACAAAATGACCACAATTTTAGGTATTCACCTAATCTTGCTAGGTGTTGGTGCTTTTCTCCTAGTGTTTAAGGCTTTGTATTTTGGTGGCATATATGATACCTGGGCTCCCGGCGGTGGAGATATAAGAAAAATTACGAACCTTACGCTTAACCCAAGTACTATATTTGGTTATTTACTAAAATCCCCTTTTGGAGGGGAGGGATGGATTGTTAGTGTGGACAATCTAGAAGATCTAATTGGAGGACATGTGTGGTTAGGTTCCATTTGTATCTTCGGTGGTATCTGGCACATCTTAACAAAACCTTTTGCGTGGGCTCGCCGTGCATTTGTATGGTCCGGAGAAGCTTACTTATCTTATAGTTTGGCAGCTCTCTCTGTCTTTGGTGTCATTGCTTGTTGTTTTGTTTGGTTTAACAATACAGCTTATCCCAGTGAATTCTATGGACCTACCGGCCCAGAGGCCTCTCAAGCACAAGCATTTACTTTTCTAGTTAGAGACCAGCGTCTTGGAGCTAGTGTGGGGTCTGCCCAAGGGCCCACTGGTTTAGGTAAATATCTTATGCGTTCTCCTACTGGAGAAATTATTTTTGGAGGGGAAACGATGCGTTTTTGGGATCTTCGTGCTCCCTGGTTGGAACCTTTAAGGGGTCCTAATGGTTTGGACCTGAGTAAGCTGAAAAAAGACATACAACCTTGGCAAGAACGACGTTCAGCAGAATATATGACTCATGCTCCTTTAGGTTCTTTAAATTCTGTGGGTGGTGTAGCTACCGAAATTAATGCGGTCAATTATGTCTCACCTCGAAGTTGGTTAGCCACTTCTCATTTTGTTCTAGGATTTTTCTTTTTCGTAGGTCATTTGTGGCATGCAGGAAGAGCTCGTGCAGCTGCAGCAGGATTTGAGAAAGGAATTGATCGTGATTTTGAACCTGTTCTTTCCATGACCCCTCTTAATTAAACCAGAGAAAAAACTCTAAATATCTAATTTCTTTTTAGATATTATAAAGATAGTTATATCCTTTGCCATTATTCTTCCAACTGAATCCTTGTTGCTCGGCTATACTATTAATATAATTAATATAGCCGAGCATTTTTTTTGGTACTGAACTAAGTTCTATCTAGGATTTTATTTTTTCATAAGCTAGGTTCAATTGTTCGATCAACAAAAGGAGAGAGAGGGATTCGAACCCTCGATAGTTTTTAACTATACCGGTTTTCAAGACCAGAGCCATCAACCACTCGGCCATCTCTCCCCAATGAGCATAACTCATTTTATCCCGACAGATAATACCTGTCTATAGGGCTAATAGTTATATTATATATTCTATATACACTATATAACTATTATGATGATAAAAATAAAATTTGCTTATTCTTTCTTTATAACTCGAAATTCGAAAATTTCGATTCATTTATGATAAAATAAAAATCCGTAGTGCATTTTAATTAAAAAGACCGGATAGGGATCGAATGGTATAGCCTTTTGAATCTGTTGGAAGCTTTTAAGATTACAATCATGACTATTGCGTTCCAATCGTCTGTGTTTGCATTAATTGCAATTTCAATTCTACTAGTGATTGGTGTACCTGTCGCACTTGCCTCTCCTAATGGCTGGTCAAGTAAAAAAAATGTACTATTTTCAGGTGTATCATTATGGATTGGATTAGTCTTTTTAGTAGGTATTCTAAATTCTTTCATATCTTAAGATATATTGATCTTTTTATCCTTCCTCCCCCTGGGCCTAAATTAATTCACAAAGGAATTTAATTTACGAGAAATAAAAAACCAGGTAATGAAAGTGCTCAAGGGAGAGGTTATTATTAATATGATTGATAATTTATCAATAAGCCTATTGAAATAGGAAAATTGACCTCCATAGAATGGTAATATATGGGTATATATTATACCCATATAACGAGTCAAATGCGGGTATGGTTGAATGGTATAATTTCTCCTTGCCAAGGAGGAGATGCGGGTTCGATTCCCGCTACCCGCCTATCTGTAGAATAGAAAGTTATCGTATTGGTTTAGTCGTATTTGTATCGTATTTATACATACAGCCAAGATATATGAAATTTATTGTGTCTTTGCGGAGACGGGATTTGAACCCATGACTTCAAGGTTATGAGCCTTGCGAGCTACCAAACTGCTCTACTCCGCGTTATCCCTTCATATTAACCTTTCTTATAATACCATTAAAATGGGTACATCGAGCAATCCCTTGGGTATGCTATTCTCCCTCCCTTATATAGGGAGGGACTTTTATATCATAACAATAACTTTAAATAATTCTTTTCTTTACCCTACCAACTCGATTTTGTTACCCCAGCCAACAAACATGCGTGAGCCATTTCACGAATTATATATCCGGATAATTCAAAGTCTCTATAATTGGCTCTGGGTCTTCCAGTCTTCAAACAACGTCGGCGAAGACGTGTAGGTGCACTATTACGCGGTAGAGATTGTAATTTTCTATAAATTTCCAATTTTTCATCCAGTGATGAGACTTCGCTCATCTCTTTTTTCAAAGATTGGCGAAGCAAATTATATTTCCTTTCCAATCTTTGTTTCTTTTTCTCTCTTTGAATGAGACTTTTTCTTGCCATAAGGATTCAGCTACTTTATATAAAGAATATAGATCAAATTTGAGATGGAGAAGTATTACGTGGATTACTCCTTCTTTTTATACACAGAGATTAGATTGAAAAATCTAAAAACTGCGTATAAAAAGAATTAACCGAATTTACCTGATGTAGAGGCGATTAAGAAAGCTGCATAGGTGAATATATAGCCTACAGAAAAGTGAGCTAATCCAACTAATCGTGCTTGAACAATGGAAAGAGCTACCGGCTTATCTCTCCATCGAACTAAATTAGCCAGAGGTGTGCGTTCATGAGCCCATGCAAGAGTTTCAATCAGTTCTTGCCAATATCCACGCCAAGAAATAAGAAACATAAATCCAGTAGCCCAAACAAGATGTCCAAATAAGAACATCCACGCCCAAACAGATAAACTGTTCATACCAAAAGGATTGTATCCATTAATTAGTTGTGAAGAATTTAACCAAAGATAATCTCTTAACCACCCCATTAAATAAGTGGAAGACTCATTAAATTGAGCTACATTTCCCTGCCATAAGGTTATATGTTTCCAATGCCAATAGAAAGTAACCCATCCAATGGTATTCAACATCCAGAAAACTGCTAAATAAAAAGCATCCCAGGCCGAAATATCGCAAGTACCGCCCCGCCCCGGACCATCGCAAGGAAAACTATAACCAAATTCTTTCTTATCAGGCATTAGCTTAGAACCGCGCGCATCTAAAGCACCTTTTACTAAAATCAATGTAGTCGTATGCAAACCTAGAGCAATAGCATGATGAACCAAAAAGTCTCCGGGACCAATTGTTAAGAAGAGTGAATTTTTATTATCGTTAATAGCATTCAACCAACCGGGTAACCATAAGCTTTTTCCGGCATTGAATGCTGGATCATTTGCTGAAGATAAGAGCACATCAAAGCCATATAAGGCTTTACCATGAGCAGATTGTATCCATTGAGCAAATATAGGCTCAATCAAGATTTGCTTTTCTGGAGTACCAAAAGCGAGCATAACATCGTTATGAACATAAAGTCCCAAGGTATGAAAACCTAGGAATAAACTAACCCAACTCAAATGAGATATTATGGCTTCCTTATGCTCCAACATTCTCGCCAATACATTATCCTTATTTTGTTCTGGATTATAATCTCTAATGAGAAATATAGCTCCATGAGCAAATGCCCCCGTCATAATGAATCCGGCAATGTATTGATGATGAGTATACAAAGCAGCTTGAGTAGTAAAATCTTGTGCTATGAATGCATAGGCAGGCAAAGAATACATGTGTTGAGCTACTAAAGAAGTAACAACTCCCAAAGAAGCTAGAGCAAGACCTAATTGAAAGTGAAGAGAGTTATTGATTGTGTTGTAAAGACCCTTATGCCCGCGTCCTAATAAGCCTCCCGGAGGAACATGTGCTTCTAAAATATCTTTTATGCTGTGTCCAATCCCAAAGTTGGTTCTATACATATGACCAGCAATGAAAAACACAAATGCAATAGCTAAATGATGATGCGCGATATCAGTTAGCCACAAACTTTGAGTTTGTGGATGGAATCCCCCGAGAAGAGTTAGAATAGCAGTTCCCGCCCCTTTAGCGGTACCAAATAAATGACTGCTGGAATCAGGATTTTGAGCATAAAGATTCCACTGACCTGTAAAAAGTGGTTCCAACCCTTGGGGATGTGGTACTATATCTAAAAAATTATCCCACCTTATGTGCTCTCCTCTTGATTCAGGAATAGCCACATGAACTAAATGCCCCGTCCAAGCCAAAGAGCTGACTCCGAAGAGCCCTGATAAATGATGATTTAGACGAGACTCGGCATTTTTAAACCATGAAACACTTGGTTTCCATTGAGGTTGTAGATGCAACCAACCCGCTGTTAAAAAGAGAGCAGAAAGAAATAGCAAGAAAAGAGCTCCAATATAAAGATCTTCATTAGTGCGTAAACCAATTGTATACCACCACTGATAAACACCGGAATAAGCAATATTTACTGGACCGGGAGCACCTCCTCGGGTAAAGGCTTCTACGGCCGGTTGACCAAAATGAGGATCCCAAATTGCATGAGCAATAGGTCTTATATGTAAGGGGTCGTGGACCCATGCTTCGAAATTGCCTTGCCAAGCTACGTGGAATAAATTACCAGAGGTCCACAGAAAGATTATAGCTAACTGACCAAAGTGAGAAGCAAAAATCTTTTGATAAAGGCGCTCTTCGGTAATATCATCATGACTCTCAAAGTCATGTGCAGTAGCAATACCAAACCAAATACGACGAGTAGTTGGGTCCTGGGCCAAGCCTTGGCTGAACTTTGGAAATCTTGATGCCATAATGCTTTATCCTCCTAGCCATTATCCTACTGCAATAATTCTTGCTAAGAAGAACGCCCATGTTGTGGCAATTCCACCCAGAAGGTAATGAGCTACTCCTACAGCGCGTCCTTGAACAATACTCAAGGCTCTTGGCTGGATAGCAGGAGCAACTTTTAATTTATTATGGGCCCAAACAATAGATTCAATAAGTTCTTGCCAATATCCACGGCCACTAAATAGGAACATTAAACTAAAGGCCCAAACAAAATGAGCACCTAAGAATAAAAGACCATATGCAGATAATGAAGAACCGTAAGATTGGATTACTTGAGAAGCTTGTGCCCATAGAAAGTCACGGAGCCACCCGTTAATTGTAACGGAACTCTGCGCAAAGTTTCCTCCTGTAATATGAGTTACCACTCCCTGATCACTTATACTACCCCAAACATCGGACTGCATTTTCCAACTAAAATGAAATATTACTACCGAAATTGCATTGTACATCCAGAATAACCCTAAGAAGACATGATCCCAGGCAGATACTTGGCATGTTCCTCCTCTACCGGGCCCATCGCAAGGAAAACGAAAACCAAGATTCGCTTTATCGGGTATTAAACGAGAACTGCGAGCAAATAAAACACCTTTAAGTAATATTAATACAGTCACATGGATAGTAAATGCATGAATATGGTGCACTAAAAAATCCGCAGTTCCTAATGGAATAGGCAACAAGGCCACTTTGGCACCTACTGCTATCAAATCACCACCTCCCCAGGTTAAGCTGGTACTTGCTGTTGCATCAGGAGCTGTCAAACTGGGTGCTAAAGCATGAGTGTTTTGTATCCATTGAGCAAAGATAGGTTGTAATTGGATAGCAGTATCTGAAAACATATCTTTAGGACGTCCTAAAGCACTCATAGTATCATTATGAATATATAGACCAAAACTATGGAAACCTAAGAAAATACATACCCAGTTGAGGTGTGATACAATTGCATCACGATGTCTCAGAACACGGTCTAAAAGATTGTTGTACTGAGTAGTCGGATCATAGTCTCTTACCATAAAAATAGCTGCATGTGCAGCAGCGCCAACTATGAGAAATCCACCAATCCACATATGGTGCGTGAACAGAGATAGTTGGGTACCATAGTCAGTAGCTAGATATGGATAGGGAGGCATAGAATACATATGATGAGCTACGACAATAGTTAAAGACCCTAACATAGCTAGGTTAAGAGCTAATTGAGCATGCCATGAAGTAGTTAAGATCTCGTAAAGACCTCTATGTCCTTCCCCTGTAAATGGACCTTTATGAGCCTCCAAAATATCCTTGAGGTTATGACCAATAACCCAATTGGTTTTATACATATGACCAGCGATTATAAAAAGAACTGCAATAGCCAAATGGTGGTGTGCAGTATCGGTCAGCCACAGACCCCCCGTTACTGGGTTGAGCCCTCCACGAAAAGTCAAAAATTCTGAATATTTTGACCAATTCAGAGTGAAAAATGGGGTCAATCCCTCAGCGAAACTGGGATAAAGTTGAGCTAAAAGCTCACGATTTAAAATAAATTCATGAGGAAGCGGTATCTCTTTAGGGTCCACTCCAGCATCTAAGAGTTGATTAATAGGTAAAGAAACGTGTATTTGGTGTCCTGCCCAAGATAGAGAGCCAAGTCCTAGTAACCCTGCTAAATGGTGGTTCAACATGGATTCTACATCTTGGAACCAAGCCAATTTTGGAGCAGCTTTGTGATAATGGAACCAACCAGCAAAAAGCATTAACGCTGCAAAGATCAATGCACCAATTGCGGTGCAATAAAGTTGCAATTCACTAGTTATTCCGGATGCTCGCCAAATTTGGAAGAACCCAGAGGTGATTTGTATTCCTCGAAAACCTCCACCCACATCTCCATTCAAAATTTCTTGGCCTACTATCGGCCAAACTACCTGAGCACTGGGTTTAATGTGAGTAGGATCGCCTAGCCATGCTTCATAATTGGAGAAACGAGCACCGTGAAAGTACATCCCACTTAGCCAAATAAATATGATGGCTAATTGACCAAAATGAGCACTAAATACTTTGCGAGAGATCTCTTCCAAATCATTGGTATGGCTATCAAAATCATGAGCATCAGCATGTAAGTTCCAGATCCAGGTGGTAGTATTGGGTCCCTTAGCTAGTGTCTTTGAGAAATGACCAGGTTTAGCCCATTTTTCAAATGAGGTTTTAACAGGGTCCCTCTCCACTATGATCTTTACTTCTTCCGGTGAACGAATGGTCATTGAGTTCTCCTCTTTCCAGACGAGACATGAGAAAAAACCCGCCGAATTCAAAAAAAAAAAAGGAAAAAATGACTATATATTCTAAACTCGTCCCTCTCTTTATTTATTTCCCAGTTTAGAACTGGAGCGACTATGATACGGAAGTCGATTTGAGGCAGATGTTCAAATTTATTATGACATATCCAATAGGTGCTTAATGGACCGTTACGAGATATAAAACTTTTTCGCCCAGTGGTAAGGTATATAAATATGATACAATCATTATTTTCATATCCAGATTTATTTATCCATATCTCTGGACCCATATGTTATAGATCACTTTTATGATTCAAAAGAACTTTGAATTGATGAATATTAATTAATCTTTCATAAATTCTATTTATGAAAGATATTTACTCATATTAAAAATATTTTTTAACAATCCATAGATTGTATTCTTTGTTCTATTTTCTATTTTTTCATAATGATTATGCAATAAGAGAAGCTAATTCGTTCGAATAGCATAATAAATTTCATCATCTTGATATAGGGGAGATTTTCATTCTCGAAAACGTCCTGTAATCTTTAACCAATTTTGTGCTTCGATATAATTGCTTGGAGCAAGTGCTATAGCTTGCTTCCAATATTCAGCAGCTTGATCAAACCAAGCTTCCGCAATTTCAGGATCTCCCTGTTGAATGGCCTGTTCTCCTCGGTCGGGATAGAGTAACTTCTAAAAGTTTTCTTCCCTTAGAACCGTACTTGAGAGTTTCCTACCTCATACGGCTCAATTAACTATTCTTTAGTCCTTGTACCCAAACTTCCAAAATAGGGTAGGTAAATACGTTCAGCTTAATCGAAAGAACAGAATGGGTCAATGACATGAGTTTCAAACTTCACTTTCGATAAATGATTAGGTTTTATCTTTTCTCCCACCGTAAAAAGATGAAGTATTAGAAATAAAGAGGTCTACTTCAGATTATCCAGATAAAAATCTTTTTAAGAGGTAACTATCTATGTTCTATATATAAATTTTTGAAATAATACTTTCCTGGTAGGAAAGTATTACTTCACGTCTTTAGGATCTGATGCTACACCGCTGCTCAATAACCTAGTAAATCAACTCTACTACATAAATAGATTCCTTATTTTTGCCCATGAGCAGATTTGATCGTATCAGCCCGAACTTTCAATAATTGATCTTTATGGTGCTTTCTCCATCAATTGAATTGATTTTATTTTATCCATGGACTATCCAGGCTATATTTACCCATTCATATTTGGGCTCCTATGAGGGGTATTCTTTTGACTACAGCTGATAAAAAACCGTTGTTTTGGACGGTGCATATGTAGAAAGCCTCTTTTTTTTTCGTACTAAACGAATTCATTCTATAGTACAGATAGCCGCACGTAATGACAGATCAAGGCCGTGTTATTAAGAGCTTGTGGTAAAGACGGGTTTCGTTCTAATGCCTGGAAATAATATTCTAAAGCCTTAGTATGTTCCCCATTACTTGTGTGGATAAGACCTATATTATACAATATATAACTTCGGTCATAGGGGTCAATTTCCGGTCGCATGGCTTCATAATAATTTTGTAAAGCTTCCGCATATTCCCCTTCGGATTGAGCTGACATTCGTTACGGTCGTTCATTCAATTGAAATGATCTCCGCTTCAAAACCGTACATGAGAATTGAACCTCATACGGCTCCTCCTTTTTTTACAGAATAAGGAAAGTAATCAATTCAATTGACAAGAAAAAAGATTTTCCTTATATTATGAATTAGCAGGAACTAGTGTATTTCCAATGAATCTCTAGCTATCCTTCTTGCAAAGATTTTTTTATTATTTTATAATCAAATAATAAAGTATTTTAGCTTAGCACTACAAACATAACCTCTAACAATTTCTTTGTCCTTAACGCATTGTATTTTACGGGAATTATTCACTCCAACAGTCTCCGATGGTTCTAGCGGTATCCGAAATACAAACGAGATGGATGTTTGTTGCCTCAACCATTCTAACTAGCCCTTAATAAAAATAAAAAAATGTATTATATATTCTTATTTTTTTATTATAACGAAGCATTTGTGTTGTCGATTTTAACGCGTAGTGCTTTTTCCCTTATGCACACCTATCATATAGATTTGACCATTAACATCTATGTAATAGATATAACCTTTCGCTTAATACTAGAATCTCAGAAGATCAAAGCATCTAAGGCTGCATAAATCGGGGATACACGACAGAAAGAATTGTTCTATTTCTAAAACTCACCTTCACTAAACGTCAGTTTTAACTTTTAATAAATAGAAAACAAAAGTAGAAAGAAAAAAAAGTCAAATCACACCATCTCTGTAATAGGTAAATGCCTTTTTCTCCCCTGAAGCCATCGGGATTATCTGCAATAATATATCCGCTACAATTGTGAAAGTCTTGTCGATAAAATTGTCATTTCTCTGAGATCTAGGCATAGTCAATTTATAAATTTGATAATTTCTTTCATTCCCCATACGGAAATGATTCCATGAACAAAATTATTTGCCAACGCACAATAGCATAATAAATTTCCTTACGATCGCAAATATATATATATATATATATATATATATATATTATAAACTGAATAAATAAAAATTGGGAATATTTGAAAGAGTTGATTAAATTGATAGCAATCAAAAAAAAAATTTGAGAAAATGTTTCTGTTTCACGCTCGGTTGCTAACGAGTAAGTAAACGGCAAATTGTCATAAAATGAAAAAATGATGATTGATTGTGTTTGTGCATACTTATCATATAAGTATAGAATATATTGAGCATATCATTATGATAGAACTTATGTCATTATGGTACAATTTGTAGCATTAATTGACTTACCGACCGAAGAATTATTCTTAATTAATTATAGTAAATTATTCTATAATAATTATAAAATCTATCAATAGATCTGGCTTAATTTCACAATTGGATCGGGCAATAAAAACCCTAATATTCTAAAAGAATAATATTAGATTGATGAAAGAAAATATCTTGAAATAAGAAGAAAAGCAACTTTGGTAAAATACTCTTCTGTCTGTCTTTATTGAAAAATACTTGACTTATGCAAAAGTCAGTTATCTCATTTTTGGGCATGAATTAGAAAAAAACTTGTTGTTTTCATTTTGTCGACAAATAAAGGTGTAGGAAAGATGGCTGAGCGGTTCAAGGCGTAGCATTGGAACTGCTATGTAGGCTTTTGTTTACCGGGGGTTCGAATCCCTCTCTTTCCGTATATTTGTATTCTTTTTTGCATCGTTTTATCATTAATCTAAACCCGATAGGATGGTTTCATTTTACCACAATCTCCTTCTATTTCGGGGTAGAGAAAAAAAAAGATTAAAAATAATAATAATAATAATTTATTCAATGACAATGACATTGTCATGTAACATACAGAGGAACAGATGTGCAGAAATCCTTTCTCTTCATTCCCTTTAAATTGGGAATAATTTAAACTCGACGGGAATAGTATTCTACGACCAATAATTCATTAATCTTCAAACCGATACGCTTATTATCTATTATTTTTTTTACTAATCCACTATACTGTGACTTTTGTTTAATCCGATTTAAATGGGGGGGCACCCTCATTTTATCCTTTTGAAAAATCTCTATATTTTTATTCATTATATTTCTCAATCCTTGTTTCTCTTTTATAGAAATTAAATCTTGGGGTTTGCAACGATAACTTGGTATATCTACTATACGACCATTGACCAGGATATGCCTATGGTTGACTAATTGTCTGGCTTCAGGAATAGTAAGCGCCATACCCAATCGAAAAAGAATATTATCCAAGCGCATTTCCAGTAATTGTAATAGAACCTGACCTGTTGATCCCTTGGCTCTTCTAGCAATACGAACATATTGAAGTAATTGGCGCTCTGGAAGTCCATAATGAAAACGTAATCTTTGTTTTTCTTTTAGACGGACAGGATATTTAGAAGATTTAAGAGGTTTAGAATGTTTTTTTTTAATAGGTTTTTGAATTCTGTTGGGTGTTTTCTTACTTAGTCCTGGTAAAGTTTTGAGACGACTTATTATTTTTAAACGAGGTCCGCGATAACGGGACATAAAAAACTCCTTATTTCAAGAAATGACATAAATTAATGTTGGAAAGAGGAATAATATAAACAGCACGAATATTAGAATGATTTTATATACAGAGAGAGAAACAAACTATCTTCAATTTGAAAATAAAAATATTGTAGAGAGAAAAAAAAGATATGTTTCAATCATTGATTTCGTTTCTAGTTGAAACGAATCATGCCACGACAGACCTGGCGGACCGACGATACGAAAAGTAAGAGTCTTTTCCTTATTTCATAGATTTTAACAATCTATGGTTGATAATGGTAAGAAGTGGAAAGAATAAAAACGAGCCAGCTATCGGGATCGAACCGATGACCATCGCATTACAAGTGCGGCGCTCTCACCTCTGAGCTAAGCAGGCTCATATGCATGCAGTATGTAGTCACATGCTTATTGGCTGAAAAGATCTCTTCGAAATCGCTAGAATTATAGCGAATCGAATTATAATAATGCAATTCAGATTCAAATGAAACATTGCGTCAGTTTATCTTAATGGATTATTATAAAATAATAATGGGGCGTGGCCAAGCGGTAAGGCAGCAGGTTTTGGTCCTGTTATTTCGAAGGTTCGAATCCTTCCGTCCCAGGTGGAACAGTATTATTGAATTGAAAAAAAAAAAAAGACTTATAGAGGGGAAATATGATTTCGATAAGATTCTAAATAGAGAAAGGGATATTTTTGCGGTGTAGGATGGGACGATAACAACATTGCATCAAAAATGCAGAAAGAATATAATGCTCATGCAAATGAAATAATTGATGGGATGCAATTATTGTTTTATGATTTCGTTCTACAAGAAGGGGATATGGCGGAATCGGTAGACGCTACGGACTTAAATTTTTTGAGCCTTGGTATGGAAACTTATCAAGTGATAGCATCCAAATCCAGGGAACCCTGGGATATTTTGAATGGGCAATCCTGAGCCAAATCCGATTTCTAGAAACAATAGGTTCCTTTCCGAGAACGGGATAGGTGCAGAGACTCAACGGAAGCTATTCTAACGAATCAACATAATTTGGATTGGATACAATCCATTTTTGGAAGTAATAATTGTACGAGGATAAAGATAGAGCCCAATTCTACATGTCAATGTCAACAACAATGAAAATTGGAGTAGGAGGAAAATCCGTTGGTTTTATAGATCGTGAGGGTTCGAGTCCCTCTATCCCCAGGTTATCTGTTTTATTTTCGATTTGTTAAGTGTCTTAGAACATAAGAAATTTTAATTGTATGATCAATGTCTGCTTCTCTTCTATATACATCTGTGTATATAACTGTATATAACATACACAAATAATACACAATATATAATATTGTGTATTATTTAATTGTATAAATAATGTTTTTAGTTATATCGTTGCTTCTACTCGTTCAAATGCTGTCTTTTACCCTTTTTGCTAGTTGACAGGAGTTTGGTTACTGTGCTAGTATGATGCACAGGGGAACAGCCGGGATAGCTCAGTTGGTAGAGCAGAGGACTGAAAATCCTTGTGTCACCAGTTCAAATCTGGTTTCTGGCATATACACTTTGTATAAGTATGAAAAAGGATTAGTAGACCTTATTTAATATTGATTTCAAGATAAAATAAATAATATTGATTATTTACGAATAGTCATCAGTAATTCTATGTTATTGAATTAATAGGGGTTCATCCAAGTTATTTCAAAGGGGATAAAAACTACTTGAAATAACTCGAACTAGAGAGCAATTTTCTCTATTTCATTCGTATTAATATCTTCTCATAAAGATAGAAATAACTTGGAAGATTATAAAAAAAAATGATTTTGATTAATATAAAGATTTAGAAAAAATAGCTTCCACCTTAGCACTATATAAAAATAGGACTAGATCGGGGTAAAGACCAATACCTATGATTGGTAGAAAGAGACAGATCAAAATAAAAAGTTCGCGTGGTCCCGAATCTTTAAAATAAGGATTCGGGACATTAAAAACCTTATATCCATAAAACATTCGACGTAACATAGATAACAAATAAATGGGAGTTAATATCATTCCAATTGCTGCTATTGCAGTAATAATGATCCGAAAGGTCGAAGAATAATTATGGTTAGTAATTATGCCCAAAAATATCATAAATTCTGCTACAAAACCACTCATTCCTGGCAATGCAAGAGAAGCCATTGAAAAGCTACTGAACATAGTAAAAATTTTAGGAATTGATATAGCGATTCCTCCCATTTCATCAAGAAAAAGAGTACGTATCCTATCATAACTTGTTCCTACTAAGAAAAAAAGTGCAGCGCCAATTAATCCATGAGAAATCATTTGCAAAATGGCTCCATTGAGACCTGTATACGTCATGGAACCAATTCCTATAATTACAAAACCCATATGAGATATTGATGAATAGGCTATCCTTCTTTTCAAATTGCGTTGACCCATAGAAGTTAGAGCTGCATAGATAATTTGCACTGCTCCTATGATAATCAACCACGGCGAAAACAAAGAATGAGCATGAGGTAACAATTCCATATTGATCCGAATCAACCCATATCCTCCCATTTTCAAAAGAACTCCGGCCAAAAGCATACATGTACTATAATGTGCTTCCCCATGAGTATCCGGTAACCAGGTATGTAAAGGGAAGATTGGTAATTTTATTGCATAAGCGATCAAAAACCCTAAATATAATAGCATTTCAAGTGTGATGGGATAATCTTTTTTAGCTAATAATTCGAAATCGAATGCTGGTCCATGAGATCCATAGAGACCCATACTTAAAGCTCCCATTAAAATAAAAATGGAACCACCCGCAGTATACAAAAGAAATTTTGTGGCTGAATAGAGACGTCTTTTTCCCCCCCACATGGATAAAAGTAAGTACACAGGAATTAGTTCCAACTCCCACATGAGAAAGAAAAGAAGAATATCTCGAGAAGCAAATAATCCCAATTGTCCGCTGTACATTGCCAACATCAAGAAATAGAATAATCGCGGATTTCGAGTAACTGGCCAAGCAGCTAAAGTAGCTAAAGTAGTTATAAATCCCGTTAATAAAATAAGTCCAATGGAAAATCCATCAATTCCCAGTTTCCAATGAAAATGGATAAGGCTTATCCAGTTATAATCCTCTTCCAATTGGATTAATGAATTATCAAAATGATAATGATAACGGAATATATAGGTCATTAAAAGAAGATCTAATAAGCAAATACCTAGAGTATACCATCGAATCATTTTATTTCCTTTATGGGGAAATAAAGGGATTAATAACCCCGCAGATATGGGCAAAATAACAATTATTGTTAACCAAGGTAAATTACTCATAATGAAGACAAAAGAGACTTTCTATATCAAAACCCATGCTTTCATTTTTGGGTCGAGTATGGGTTTTGATCAGTGAAAGAGGAAAAGGGGAATGAAAAATATGTATGGGATGAATCTAACTATTTTTATTTTTTGATGGATCAGTAAGCTAGACCCATACTGCGCGTTGTTTCATGCCATAAATAAACACGTACACTTAAAAAATCCGTTGGACAAGCCGATTCACACCTCTTACAACCTACGCAGTCTTCTGTTCTTGGAGCAGAAGCAATTTGCTTAGCTTTACATCCTTCCCAAGGTATCATTTCTAATACATCTGTGGGACACGCTCGTACACACTGGGTACAACCAATACATGTATCATAAATTTTGACTGAATGTGCCATTGAATCTAAGAACTCCATTAATAGAAAAAGTGTTTCATTGAAAAATATTTTTTTAATATATGGCCAGTGATGATATATTATGAATATCAAGCAAATCAATAATTGTATTATCGGTGATATAATGAATAGATTCGGATTCTATCTTTTTGCTTTATAAAACATTTTACCCAATCTGGTCTTAAACAGATCATTTTGATAATAAGTTAAATATGAATTATGCTCTTGGTTGATCTTAGAAAAAATATCTCTCTAAATAAAAGATTTAGATCTATTTTTAGGGAGACAACCCTAGTATCTATTTGAATAGCAAATAGATATACAAATTTTTCATATGGAAGTAGATCTTTATTACCATTTTGACAAATTAAATTGATCGATACGAGTTGATTTTCTGTTACGATATATTGCTAGAACAATAGCTAATCCAATAGCTGCTTCAGCAGCAGCAATAGCTATAACAAAGATCGAAAAGATATCCCCCTTTACTTGCCTACTATCAAAAAAATATGAGAATGTTACTAGATTTAAATTAACTGCATTGAGTATTAGCTCAAGACACATAAGTGCTTTAACCATGTTTCGACTTGTTACTAGCCCATAAATACCGATAGAGAATAAATAAGCACCTAAAAGAAGCGCATGTTCGAGCATAATAGAGGAATTCCTCATACCTTGATCTCTTCAGATACAAACAAAAGTGGTAGTTTCTAATTTACATGACACGATCTATGAAGATAAAACAGCGTATTTATGCCGCACGAGAGCTTTCATTTTCAAACTGTTTCTTCTCGACGAGCTATAGTAATGGCTCCTATAAGAGCAATTAGAAGAATTAGAGAAATAAGTTCGAATGGAAGGAAAAAATCAGTGGATAAATGAGCCCCAATACGTTGAATATTGTTTGTTAAATCTCGTTCTAACATTTGATCTGATTTTTGAGTCAGAGATATTCCGAACCATGATATGTTCAAGATAATAGTAATTAGTGAACAAAAAAGACTCGTACAAACTATTGAAGTAATGCTATCTCCGATAGTCCAGGGAGCAGCATAATTGGGATATTTTGGATTATTTATCAACATCACAGCAAATAGAATCAAAATATTAACTGCTCCTATGTAGATCAGGATTTGTGCAACAGCTACGAAATCCGCGTTAAGTATAATATAGAAAAAAGATATACAAATTAGAACTAACCCCAATGAAAGAGCGGAATAAATTATATTAGTAAGTAATACTACTCCTATACCTCCTAATAGAAGACTTAGCGTTAGAGGAGCCAACAAAAGAATATCAGATATAGATTCAGGTCGATTCATTATGTGTACAATAACTTTGAATATTATTTCCTCCCATTCACTAAATAAAAGCCCATTTACCTATATGCTATACTGGATTTGTAATTTCATTTGATATGGGCACTGATTAATTAATCTATAGCTTAATAATCGATTCCGATCAATCATACATCTGACATTATTAATAGAATGTCGATAGAATTATTTATTCCTGATTTGTAAAAAATTCTAAATATTTTTTTTTTTTGTTTATTAGATACTCTTTAATCGGAGCTCAATCTGAATAATCGTAGAAATGATTTAATCATAAAATTTGTCCATAGTTTCTTCAGACATATTCAGTTAATATGCTTAGCTCGGAATTGTTTGAATTGTTAAATCTTCAACAACGGATATTGGTAAACGTCCTAAAGCAATGTGATCATAATTTAATTCATGACGATCATAGGTCGAAAGTTCATATTCTTCAGTCATCGCTAGACAATTTGTGGGGCAATATTCTACACAATTTCCACAAAAGATACAAATTCCAAAATCAATACTATAATTTTCCAATCGTTTTTTCCCCATATCTATTCCGACTTTCCAATCCACAACAGGTAGATTGATCGGGCATACACGGACGCATACTTCACAAGCAATACATTTATCAAATTCAAAGTGGATCCTCCCGCGAAATCGTTCTGATGGGATCCATTTTTCATAGGGATATTGAATAGTAATAGGTAAACGATTCATGTGATATAAGGTAACCATAAAACCTTGCCCAATGTATCTCGCAGCCTGTATTGCTTGTTCACTATAATTCATAAACCCAGTTACCATGGAGAACATGTGTAAAATCTCCTCGAATAATCATAGAAATTTCTTTCTCTTCATAGATTTGATCTATCAAATTTGGATATATTGCAAAATTGATAAGAACCTCTTCACGAAGAAAACAGAGTTAGTTATAATAAAATAAGTTGGAAAGAGGCTGTTAGTAAAAAATTACCCAAAGCAATAGGTAAAAGAAATTTCCACCCAAGATCCAATAATTGGTCCATTCTTATCCTAGGCAAGGTCCATCTTGCCGTGATAGAAATAAATAAAAACAGATAGGCTTTAGCTAATATAATTAGGATCCCGATTGTTATATTAACGACCCCGCTAATTCCAGAAATAGAATCCCATTCAAAATGTTCCAGAATGGGTATGAATGGAATTGATAAGTTCCACCCACCCAAGTAAAGAACTGTTACAAAGAATGAAGAAGCTAATAGATTTAGATAAGAAGCAACGTAAAATAAACCAAATTTGATACCCGAATATTCAGTTTGATAACCCGCTACCAATTCTTCTTCCGCTTCTGGTAAATCAAAGGGCAATCTTTCACATTCTGCCAGAGATGAGATGAAAAAAGCTAAAAACCCTATAGGTTGACGCCACAAATTCCATCCTAAAAAACCATATCTGCACTGTGCTTCAACTATATCAATTGTACTTGAACTATTCGATAATTATAGTCGACAGAAACATCACTGTTTTCATCTCTATTCCAAAACCGTACGTGAAACTTTCACTTCATACGGCTTCTCAATGGTCATTAAGAAATAAAGAACACAATAAAAAAAAAGCACCAGATCATAAATTGAACCAATGAGATTCCGTCTGCTACAAATAATAGGAGCTTTTGAACCTATCTTAACCTTCAGTACTTTTTTTTTGCGAGAGAAAGAAAACTGTGTTAAAGGATTACTTCGTTCTGGATAGCCATTTTTTTAAGTAGATAGAAACATATTGTAGATCGGGGTTCTGGGGAAGTACTACTTGATCATCCCTACCAATGTCAAGTCCTTATTGTTATCCCATTTCTATGGAAATATCTTTGGTCTAGATATCAGTTTCTTTTTTTTCACTAATCTTTTTTATATCTTGGTGTTTCTCACCATCTACCCTTGCTTGATTTTTAGTATATAATGAGGGTAACTTCATACTTTTATACTTTGCCTCCCCGCTATTGGGTCCCAATGACTAATATATGAACTGGGGCACACAGTTTTCACTGATTGTGCATGCTCTCACTCTTGTACATGGGGGATGGGACTTAATCATCTTACTGCAAGATTTGTAAACTGTTTGATCTCACCCATATGACTATCTAGTTTTTTGATCGGAATCTTCATCCCATTAACTTCTGTTTTTCCCTCTTTTTATAACTAAAAAAGGGAAAAATGAATCTCATATTCCAACGAATCACACGTAGAGATATAGATAACACACATAAAGCTAAAGGAATTTCGTAACTAATAGCTTGAGCAGCAGCTCGGAGACCACCTAAAAAAGAATATTTATTATTGGATGCATATCCTGCTATAAGCAGTCCAAGGGGAGCAATACTTGAAATTGCAATCCAAAAAAAAACGCCTATACTAAGATCAATTAAAACAATGTGCCGACCAAAGGGAATTACTAAATAGCCTAAAAAAATAGGTATCACCACTACCGCTGGTCCAATACTAAATAACCAAATATCCCCCCTAGATGGGATAATATCCTCTTTTAGCAGTAGTTTTATTCCATCCGTCAAAGCTTGAATAATTCCCAAAGGACCGGCGTATTCAGGTCCAATGCGTTGTTGTATTCCCGCAGATATTTTTCTTTCGAGCCATACAATAACTAATACTCCTATCGTAATTCCCAATAGAAGTATAATTATTTCAACTAGAATCCATATAAGACTATATATTTCTTTTGAAAATCCCAATCGAGAAAATAAATTGATAGCTTGTTCTTCGAGATCTGCTATATTAATCACCATTTTAACGATCAACCTCTCCCATAATGATATCTATACTACCCAAAGTCGTCATGATATCGGCTAATTTCATCCTTTTAACCAGTTGAGGAAGAATCTGCAAATTAATAAAACCAGGTGGTCGGATTTTCCATCTCCAGGGAAAAATGTTATCATCTCCTATAAAAAAAACTCCTAATTCCCCCTTGGGAGCTTCTACTCTCACGTAATGTTCTTGTTTTGATAACTCAAAAGTAGGGGAAGGTTTTTTACTGATAAATCGAGATTCAAAATCGTTCCATTTCGAATCTTTTCCCTTATTTAAACGTCGAACCTCTAAATTCTCATAGGGACCTCCCGGAATTATTTCTAGGGCCTGTCTAATTATTTTTATAGATTCTTTCATTTCTCCGATTCGAAGCAAATAACGAGCTAATGAATCTCCTTCTTTTTGCCATTGGATTTCCCAATCCAATTCATCATAACATTCATAATGATCCACTTTACGAAGATCCCATTGGATTCCGGAAGCTCGTAGCATGGGTCCTGATAAACTCCAATCTATTGCTTCTTCTCTACTAATAATGCCTACTCCCTCAACTCGTCTCAAAAAGATAGGATTGCGTGTAATAAGTCTTTCATATTCGGTCACTTTTGGAAAGAAATAATAGCAAAAATCGAAGCATTTATCTACCCAACCGTAGGGTAAATCTACAGCTACTCCTCCAATACGGAAATAATTATGCATCATTCGCATGCCCGTGGCAGCTTCAAATAAATCATATATCATTTCCCTCTCTCTTAAAATATAAAAGAAAGGAGTCTGCGCACCAATATCAGCCATAAAAGGTCCAAGCCATAACAAATGAGAAGCTATACGACTTAACTCTAGCATAATCATTCTAATATAGCTAGCCCTTTTAGGTATTTGAATATTTTCCAATTTTTCTGGTGCATTAACCGTTACCGCCTCTGTGAACATAGTAGCTAAATAATCCCATCGTGTTACATAGGGGAGATATTGAACAATTGTTCGGTTCTCAGCAATTTTTTCCATACCTCTATGTAAATAACCTAATATAGGTTCACAATCAATAACATCTTCACCATCTAGAGTAACAATAAGTCGAAGAACACCATGCATTGATGGATGATGAGGACCCATACTTACCATCATGAGGTCTTTCTCCCTAGCAGCCATAATCATAACTCTTTCCCGGTTAAAAAAATCAATGAGAACAAAAAAAAGAATGACTCATTAGGATTCGGAATTTAATAAAACATAATTTTTGAAAATTTCATTCAAATCAAAATTAACGCAGTCCACGAATACCTAATTGATCGATTAAACGTTTGTAACGAAGTCTATCTTTTTTGAACAGATAAATAAGAAGTCGTTTACGTTTACCCACAATTTTCCACAAACCTCTTTGGGACGAGTAGTCTCTTCCGTGCAGGTCCAAATGTTCAGTAAGTTTTTGAATTCGACTGGTTAAATAATATACTTGAGATTCAACAGATCCTCTTTGTTCTCTAGGAATCAAAGAGGGGCGAACAGACAAATTTTTGATCATAAAAAAATATTCCGAAGTTCAATATTATTTGATTAATTTAATTTAGAGTAAGAAAAAAGAATGAGATCCATTTCTTTTTGTTCATAGTTTATATATTCCTATGTTTCGATCGAATGAATTTCTCTTCGGCATAAATAAAATGCAACTTTCGTAGAATAAAGTTACCATACCAGCAAGATTTAATGTCAGAGTTTATCCGGGATTATTAAAAAGAATGATACACTCTACTTTTCCATTGAGAAAGAAAAAAAGGGATGACGGAATGATTAATAAATTCCCATATTTAAGGTCAGAGAGAAGAGCTATAGTAGATTATAGAACCATGTCCCTTAATTTTTCCAAGTACCTCCAAGAGACCCTAGAGATTCCCATTGCTCCTCTCTAGGGTCTTCGAGGGTGTACTATAGTTATACCACTTCCTCTAATTTATTCATTATTTTCGGAATCTTCTTCATCTACTAAGGGAGGAAGAAAACCCTTGGGCTTTTTTCCCATTAGTAGTTCTCTCGGTATCTTCGGTCTTGGCCCCGTTATTATCGTCCCATCCTTCTCACCGAAGAAAAACTCTCTTAAATAAGAATAACTCTTAACATAAGAAAGAGCTTTTCTTGCGTCCGAATTTGCTTTTTTCCTCCAAACCTTGTTACGATGCTGTTTTTTGGATTTAGAAGTGCGTTTTTTTGGTACAGCCATAATATTTTTATAGTTCGATTTTATTTAGAAAAAAAATAGAAAATTTTTGAATATTATATTATATTATATTATATTATTATATATATATTCTTTTTTTATTTGTAAACTTCTTATATATCTTTAAATTCAATTCATTGTTTAGTTCCATTTTATTAATAAAAATATGGTAGAATATTCTATCATATTTTTATTGCATTTTGGAACATTATTATAGACTATTTACTAATAATAAGAGATCCACGATACAAATTGATAACAATTAATAAATTCTTACATACACTTACATACATATATCGAATTTTTAGTAAATGAAAACTATGTCATTTTAACATATTCAATTATTTATCATATTAATAATTCTAATTGGTTTCATTTTCTATTCAATTCTATTCTTAATACTACTATTAATCTACAATGAAAAATTGAATTCTAAATAAGAATGTGTGTGTACATAACTAATAGCTCAGTACCTAAACTGAAAAAGAGTTCCTTCTTGCTCATCTTACAAATATTTGATTAGTATCAGTATTGACCAATGCAAATCTTTTGCAGAAAAAAGAGAAAAAAAGTAAAAATTAAATATGAAATCGATAGGATTGCATCCCATATTCTATCGTTCTTCTTTATTCATGATCTATCGTTTTTATTTTATTCTTTTCAGGGTCTAGTGGATTGGAAACCAAGAACGTGGAATATCAAAATATTGAGAATAATTATTGAATCTTCCTATGGAATTTATATACAAATATGCTCGGGTCGTGCCTTTCCTTCCGCTTTCAGCTTCTGTACCAATCGGATTAGGATCCTTTTTTTTTCCAGGAGCAACCAAGAGTGTTCGCCGTACATGGGCTCTTATTAGCATTTTTCTGTTAAGTGTAGCTATGTTTCTTTCTTTCAATTTGTTCTTGCAACAGATTACCGGTGGTCCCATCTATCGATATTTCTGGTCCTGGGTTATTAATAATAAGTTTTCATTAGAGTTAGGCTATTTGATTGATCCACTTACTTCCATTATGTTAGTTTTAGTTACAACAGTTGGAACCATGGTTATGATCTACAGCGATACTTATATGTCGCACGATAAAACATATGTGAGGTTTTTTGCTTACCTTAATTTTTTCAATGCTTCTATGCTAGGGTTAGTTATTAGCCCTAATTTATTACAAATATATTTTTTTTGGGAATTAGTAGGAATGTGTTCCTATTTATTGATAGGTTTCTGGTTTACGCGACCCAGCGCGGCTAATGCTTGTCAAAAAGCATTTATAACTAATCGTGCAGGGGATTTTGGACTCTTACTAGGAATTCTAGGTTTTTATTGGGTAACAGGTAGTTTTGAATTTCAATATTTGTTTGAAAAATTAAACGAATTGACTGCCGTTGATGGGGTTGGTTCGTTTTTTGTTACTTCGTGTGCTTTTCTCTTATTTTTAGGTCCAATAGCCAAATCTGCACAATTTCCACTTCATGTATGGTTACCTGATGCTATGGAAGGGCCTACTCCTATTTCAGCTCTTATACATGCCGCTACTATGGTAGCAGCAGGAATTTTTCTTGTAGCTCGATTGTTTCCTCTTTTTAAAGCTCTACCTTTAATAATGTATCTTATCTCTTGGATAGGTGGAATAACAGCTCTATTGGGAGCTACTATGGCTCTCGCTCAAAAAGATCTTAAAAGAGGCTTGGCTTATTCTACTATGTCTCAATTAGGTTACATGATGTTAGCTCTAGGGATAGATTCCTATCGAATCGCTCTGTTCCATTTGATTACACATGCTTATTCCAAGGCATTATTGTTCCTAGGATCCGGATCAGTCATCCATTCCATGGAACCCATTGTTGGATATTGCCCCAGTAAAAGTCAGAATATGGCTCTTATGGGTGGTTTGAGGAAATATATGCCAATTACGGGAATCACTTTTCTTTTGGGAACACTTTCTCTTTCTGGTATTCCACCTTTTGCTTGTTTTTGGTCTAAAGACCAAATTCTTAGTGATAGTAAGTTATATTCTCCCATTTTTGGGGGAATAACTTGGTTCACAGCAGGATTAACTGCCTTTTACATGTTTCGTATGTATTTACTTACTTTTGAAGGGGACTTCCGCGTAAATTTAGTTAATTCATATAACAACCATATTACACTATATTCGACTTCTATGTGGGGAGAGGAGGAATCCGGGATATCAAATAGAACGAGAGCGGATTCTACGTCGAATCAAATTATAGGAAGTAATAATTCCTTTTCCAAAGAAGCATTTAAAATTTCCAATAAGATGGAAGGATTGTACAAAAAGAACAGAGGTTTGGTTATCACTTATCCTTTCTTCTTCCATAAGGGGTCTTTTGCATATCCAAAAGAATCGGGCAAGACAATGCTATTTCCTTTAGTTGTATTGGGAATATTTACTCTGTTTATTGGATTGATAGGAGTTCCTTTTTTTCGAAGCGGAATGAGTTATGACATATTATCTCAATGGTTTACTTCATCGATGACCCCTTTTGATAAGAAACATCCGGAGAATTGGCCCGAATTTTTACTAGACGCAATCCCCTCAGTTGGTATAGCATTTTTCGGTATATTGATTGC